AAATTTACATGATTTCACCAATTTTTCATATATAAAATATGATAAACAATTAGTCTATAAAAAAATATTCTAATATTTACTAAATGTAGTACAATATTTTTTTTGTTACAAAAATAAACTGTTAAGTTCATTTTAAAAAACATTTTTTTAAAAAACATACGGGCGAGGAGGGACTTGAACCCCCGACTCCGCGGTTCGTAGCCGCGTGCTCTAATCCGCTGAGCTACACGCCCTATATTGAATATAGGATATATTGTATCCTAATACAGGATCATATTTTTTGATATAAATGCATTCATGCAAATACATTTTAACACATATGTAGATAGAAAGCAAATAAGTAGATCAAATTATGATTTGAATAGTAGATTGAATCATATTTAATATATATAAATTTAAGAAAATTCAAATTCAACATTTTTTATATGTTCAAATTGAACTTTTGTATAAAAAAATATATAAATTGAAATAAGAAATAAAATACTTTTTTTATACAAAAAATATAACTTAGAAATCTTAACATATTATTATCATTGAGAAACACTTTTGCTTTTATAGCTTTACTATTACTATAGTAATGGAGTCTGTAGAGAATATGACCTTATTAAAAGTCATATTATATTCTCTGCCAATTTTTTTTTCATTTAACCATGCGAACAAACATAAATTTTGAATGGATTAGTAAATGGATACATTCAGTCATCTTAGTATTTTTAATTGGTATCATAAGTTGGCCATCAAGTTCTGGAGCTTTTCCAATTTTTGCACAACAAAACTATGAAAATCCTAGAGAAGCAACTGGACGTATAGTGTGTGCAAATTGTCATTTAGCAAAAAAAAGTGTAGATATAGAAATACCACAATCTGTGCTACCCAATACTATTTTTGAAGCTGTTGTAAAAATTCCTTATGATACTCAAATTAAACAGGTATTAGCAAATGGCAAACAAGGAGGTCTTAATGTAGGAGCTGTATTAATTTTACCAGAAGGATTTGAATTAGCACCTTCTGATCGTATTCCTCCTGAAATCAAAGAAAAAATTGGTGATATAGATTTTCAACCTTATTCACCAGACAAGAGAAATATCTTAGTAGTTGGTCCAATTCCTGGTGATAAATATAGTGAAATTACTTTTCCTATTATTTCTCCAGATCCTGCTTCAAATAAACAAGTTCATTTCTTAAAATATCCTATATATTTAGGAGGAAATCGAGGTAGAGGTCAACTTTATCCTGATGGTAGCAAAAGTAACAATACTGTATATAATGCTTCAGCTACAGGTGAAATTAGTGAAATTATTCGTAAAAAGAAAAGCATTAATATCAAAATTGATACTCCAGATGGACGCCAAGTAGTAGATGTAATTCCTATAGGACCTGAATTAATTGTTGCAGAAAAAGAACAAGTCAAAATAGACCAACCACTAACAAATAATCCAAATGTAGGTGGTTTTGGACAAGCAGATGCAGAAATAGTTCTTCAAGATCCTATAAGGATTCAAGGCTTATTAGTGTTTTTTGCTTCTATTATATTAGCTCAAATCTTCTTAGTTTTGAAGAAAAAACAGTTTGAGAAAGTTCAGCTTGCTGAAATGAATTTTTAAAAAAAATATCAAAAAATAGATATTTAAATTTGTAATTAAACATTACATGAAGCGCTTAATTTATATTTATTAAATATGAAATCATTGGCATTCAAAGAATGATAATAGATTCCAAGCATTTCAATTTACGTAGATTAATATCAAAAAGTTTAAAGTTAGAAAGCTTTGAAGCTTGTTATCTATGTCCTTTATTAGAACACACTGGATTATATTCTGGACATATTGATGTAATAATAATTGCTCAAAAATTATCTAAACAAACTCAAAATATTTTCTACTTGCAAAGTATTTTTGAGCAATCTCTCAAGAATACAAACGAATCTATAACAAAAGATAACTATAACAATTTTTTTTCCAATTTAATATTTGTAGTTGGAAAAATCATTTTATTGATTATGATCAAATATTGATGATAATATTCAATCAATATTTGATTTCAGAAATTTACTTATTTAAACCATATTATTTGTTTTTTTTTACAAATATTTTTATGAGGTTTTACAGACTATAATCAAAAATATAATACTAGAGTTTTCTAAACAGAAAACTTTTAAAGAAAGTCCTTTTACTTGTATTATAATTATTTTATTAATTTATAAAATATGGAAAATAGAGTATTACTACTCGGTTATATCAAAATTAGCTTTTGATTCTAGAGAAATTGGAATAGCTAAACATTTTGTTCAATTTGTTAAATTAGAATATAACACGATATTATCGTTAATAAATTTATTCTAATAACAAAATACAATTTATGTATTTTTAGACACAACATTGGTTTACATTTTTTGTTGTTTATTAACAATGAATAATGAATAATGAATAATGAATAAAGTTATACTTACTTGCTTGTTATAAGCATAACAATTTTTTATTGATATATAGTTGATAGTTTTTTATTAAACGTAATATTTAGATTACAGCACAGCCAAGGCCCTAATCAGGGCCCAATGGATGTGCCAAGATAAGCGCCTAGTAAATCAATTGCTTTTTATTTGTTGTTCTATTTGATTTGATTATAAAGAAGAACCTAATCCTGAATATGAACCATAAAAGAACAATCCAAGTAACGTAATGGCAGCAATACCAACAACAGTACCTATCAACCACAAAGGGATTCTTCCTGTAGTTCCAACGTTCGACATCTATTATCCTCCCTTTTATATCGTATTGATCCAAGTCTTGACTTAAGACTAGCACAGTCACAGATACCAACTTTTTTAAAAATGTTCTTCACAAAAATGAAAATAAATAATAAGTACTAGTTAGTTGAAGAAATAACTTGAAAATAATACTGCAAGTACGAAGATTAAAAGTAATCCCCAGTACAAGCTAGTGCGGTTCAATTCTACAATTTGCTTATTTGGATTTTGTTGTGTCATGTTTATACACTTATTTTAAATAATAGCTTACCTTTGAATGAACTGCATTGCTGAGATAGAACCTAAAAAAAATACTGTAGGTACAGCTAATCCATGAACAGCTAACCATCTAACTGTAAAAATCACATAATTTCTATCGATAGTCATTTGATATCTCCTATAGGGATCTAGTCAATTCATCCATCTGTTCTAGGGAATTAAAACGCCCAGTAATCAGTGGAACCTCTTGGCGATTCTCTGTAAAATATTCATTTGGTCGAGGACTGCCAAATACATCATAAGCTAGACCAGTACTTACAAACAACCAACCTGCTATAAACAGAGAAGGGATCGTAATGCTATGTATGACCCAGTAACGAATACTGGTAATTATATCCGCAAAGGGACGTTCTCCCGTACTTCCAGACATCGATAGCTAGCTCCGTATGTAAAAACAAGATAAATTCTTTTCAAGAAGATGAAAATATTAGTCAATTTCTTATATTTATCTTGTTAGGACAGTTTATACTCAAAGTATCTAAAAAAATATATGCAAATTAAGTATAACTCAGATAATATCTACTGAGCAATACAATTTTAATGAGTTAAGAACTAATAATTCTACTAAATAGAATATTCTATTTTAGTATATCTATACATATAACATATATTCTTTGGTTCAATTAGAATAATCTCAAAGATATATGAATGAATTTCCTAAGCTGATAAATCAGAAAATATTCTAACTGAGAAAGTTTAGAATATTGTTTTTTAAAAAAATTAAGAAATTAAAGAATTAAGAATACCTACTAAAAATACTAAACCAATCCACAAAGAAGCACCAGAGAATACTGTATTTTTACTATTTGACCATCCATCTGGTGACGCTAAAACAACTGGCACACCGATTACCAATAAAAAAGAGATAACAATTAACGTAAATACCGCTAATTGGAAAGCAATGATCACTTTGAGTATCCTCCAAATTTATTCAAAAAAAATATCATATCCTATAAGTTATTTATTTGTAATTTACAAATAATTATTTCTTCAGAAATCTAATAAATTGCAGATTATAATTAATAAGTAGTAGCTATCACTAATCTAGTCAATTGAATTTTTTATATAAACACTACAATACAATAAATTGTATTGTAGTGTTTATATCTATACAATATCATCTTGTTCAATATACAAAAAGAGATACCCCATGGTAATGGCTGGGAATACCAAGCCTACCAAAGAGACTAAAATAGGAGGTAGGTAGGAAGAGAGCATGATTTTATATCCTCGTTTATTAAAATTATGTTATTTTTCAAAAATTAATAAAGACTACTTATTTTATATATACAAATAATTTTTATATGGACAAATAGCACAATTGAAATTCATATATCGACTGCAAAATAGATTGCAGTATTCGATCCATAAAAACACTAGTTTACAGCAATAATTTTTTACTAATAACATAAATGAATTGAAATACATTTATGATTTACATCATAAATCAAAATCCTAAATTATTAGTAGATTGAATAACGTATGCAAAATTAGTATAGCATAAGCTTCTAAATTGAACAACCAACCTTATATATAAGATATAGCAATTTATTCCCTATTAATAAAGTAGAGAACAGTAAATAAAGCTATCTCGGTTTTATAACTTTGGTTCATTTTCATCTATGGAGTTTAAGTAAAATTGCTTATCTTTAGATTCTGGATCATTTTTAGATAACGGGAAATTCATTTGTAATTTACAAGGAGCTGATAAATACAGTTGAAATAATTCCCATATACAATCTCTTAAAATAGTTCTAGGTATAATTAGATCTATCATACCATGATCAAATACATTTTCTGCTCTTTGGCGTTGTTCATCTACTTCTACTTTATAAATTTGTTCTATAACTCTTTTCCCAGCAAAAGCAATATATGCACCAGGTTCTGCTATAATTAAATCTCCTAACATACCAAAACTTGCAGTAACCCCTCCTGTAGTAGGAGAAGTTAATATTGAGATGCACATTAACTTATTGATTAGCTGATGCACCCTTAATGCAGAAGATATTTTAGCCATTTGCATTAAGCTAAGAGCTCCTTCTTGCATTCTTGCGCCCCCAGAAGCACATACCAATATTACTGGTAATTTGTAAAAGGTTGCTAATTCTATTAAGCGAGTGATTTTTTCTCCAACAACAGATCCCATACTACCACCTAAGAATTCAAAATCCATAACAGCTAATGCTACAGGAATTCCTCGAAGCTCTCCAAAACCTGTTTGTACAGCATCTGGCATTCCCGCCCATTCTTGTTCTTCTTCTAAACGATCTTTGTATGAATCTGTTGCAAGTTCAACCATATCAACAGGCATCATATCTTCATTAATGGGATCCCATGTATCCTCATCAATTAACATTTCGATACGCTCAGTACTTCTCATTCGAAAATGATGGTTACATCCAGGACATACACGTAATTTGATATGTTTAATAAATAACATTTGTTTACATGTCTCACAGAAAAGCCATAAACCAGCCCCCGGAGTAGTAGGTTTATTTGGAGGCTCATATTCTTCCAATTCATCTTCTACATCATTTTCCAGAGACTGATTTTTATCTACAACTATATCTTCTATAGAAGATTTTTCAATTAAAAAATTAGTTTGCTTGGGATCTGATGTTATCAGATCAAATCCTTCTTTTGAAGAATCAATCAAATTATTTTCAAAATAGAATCCTTCTGTTCTTTCTAAAGAATCATCTAATGACATTAAATATACCTCCCTTTTTTTTATATGATTTTGACTCAAATCAGCAAAAGAAATACTATTTCATTTCTAGTTTTTAGAAAAAGTAAAAAAATTTTGATACACTGATATAGTAATGTATATATTATTTTTTATATAAAATACGATTTTTTTATTCATTAATATATTATTAATCATAATTAACTCAAATAAATTAATGCATTTATATTTTTTATGAAAATATTTCGATTGATATATATTCAGTATTATATATGATAATATATAGGCAAGAAGGGATTTGAACCCTTGACTTTATGGTTCGGAACCATATGCTCTAGTCCACTGAGCTACAAGCCCTCAGTGGAAAATTTGAATATTTATTAGACATTTGGATAATTACAACATTTATGGTTGTATTATTTGTATCTATTTTGCAAAGTTTGTGTTAAAAAAAACTTTTTTATAAAGTGTATTTTTAAAATGTACCTATTGACAGGTTCTTAGAAATAGGCTAGTATAAAATAGCCTTGTTAAGGCCCCCATCGTCTAGAGGCCTAGGACACCTCCCTTTCACGGAGGCGACGGGGATTCGAATTCCCCTGGGGGTATATAGGTACTAAATAAAAAACATTTCTTAAACATCTTATTTACTTATTGATGTTTAAGAAATGTTTTTGAGATACAATCTACTAAAAAGTAAATAAGCAAATATTCTAACCTTTATAATAAACTTTATCTGGTGACAAAAAATGTTGATTATTAAACTTCTTAATATGGGGCGATGCCCGAGTGGCTAATGGGGACGGACTGTAAATCCGTTGGCTTTGCCTACGCTGGTTCAAATCCAGCTCGCCCCATTTTTTTATAAAAAAGAAAAAGACTCAAGTGAAATTTTGTTTTTACTATAACTATCAACTATAAATACATTCATTATATACATAGACTACATTAAGTTTTGCTAAAAATTAGAATATCTAAATAATTTTTTTAAAAAAACATGATTTAGAATCATTTATTCGAAAATTTGATTTTCATTAATTGAATTCATTGGAACTGTATCTCGATCTAATTCACCCTGATTCATATTATTTTTACTTTTTAAAAGTGTTGGGCATTTTTTTAAAAAAAGAATATTCTTATAAAAATTGATTTAGGAACATTAACTATATGCAGTATGTATTCATTTATCCAAATATTTTCAATATATCTTATCTAATGTATTAGGCTTCTCATTAACTACCAAATTATTAATGAAAGATCTGGTTTCAACTTCTGTTTCTTTAAATAATATAAAGAGCTCAGAATCAACCTTGTACCAGAACTGTAAAAGAAACAAGAATAACCCTTCTTCATTTGTTTCTGGGCCGTATTTAAATAATACTGATGATATTTCCAGCTTTGAAGAAGGGTTATCAAATAAATTATCAATAAAAGATAAGATAGATTATTCAAAATAAACTAAACTAAAGGAAGACTATGAAAAAGGAATATCATTATTAAAGGATTTAATAACAAAACAGGAATCTATTATTAATAATAAGATCAAATTATTAAAAGAACAAAAAGAGAAGAGAATTGATCTGGTCCAAATATAAAGGCTTCTATATCAGCTGGTTATGAGTTTAAACAAGCCAAGAATTATATGTTAAACGATTTAAATGTAGATAACAGAAGCTGAATTGGTAGGTTGGACAATAGCCTAGATATAAATGATGAGCTTAGTAGAAGAAGAATCTCAACAGCTTCTTCTACTCCTCCTTTATCATCAAAAAGAAATAGATTATTAGAACGGTCTGTTCAAATCAAAATATCTAAAAAAATTTAAATTTTAGAAAACCCAAGCTTAAAAAGAAGGACATTACAAAACAAAATGGACCAAGGGGTCAGAAAAATATTTTTAAAACAAAGTTCAAAGAACCCCTGTTCTTTGGTGTAACGGTTGCACTACAGAATTACTATTTTGTAAAGTTTACAATAGTTTAGGTTTAGTAGTATGAATGCTTTTTGGACCTCTTTATATGTCTTTAAATTTTAAAAACCTTACCCTCATTCTTACTAAACTTTTATTTAGTAAGAATGAGGGTTATAATATAGAAAATGTGTTCATAATAAAATATTGACTTATATAATCCCCACACAATATCTTTTACATATTGTGTGGAAATAAAGAATAAAAAAATGATACTTAATAATTCTAATTCAAAAGTAAATAAATTGCAAGGGGAATACTTATCATCAAACTTAAATCAAGTTTGGACAGTTGATATTACTACCATAAAAAATAAATATTATTTCTTTTTTATAGTAGATTTGGCTTCTAGAAGAGTAATTTATTATGATGTTTCACGACATGATTATAATGCAGCTGAAGCAAAAAGTATATTATTAGAAGCATTGAAAGAAGAAGACAAAGTAATCCCTCAAAGACCTGTTCAATGTATACATACTGATTCAGGTAAAATTTTTTTATCAAAAGAATGGCTTGACTGTTTAAAAGTGAATAATATTGCCCCTAGTTCATCAAACTCACAAACGCATCAAAACCAAGTCTCAGAAAGGTTTAATAGAACTTTTAAGAAACTTCTTAGAGATAAATTAAACACAATATTAAATAAACGTAACAATAGAACAAATACTTTGCAGCTGATTGGAGAAGCAACAAAGCATAATTTTGATAATTTAAAACCAATAACTGACGAATTGATTTTGTATTATAATTCAGAAAAACCTCATTCTCATATAAATAATCTTACTCCTAATGCTTGGGCAAACCAAGCTAGACAACTTCCAGAACAGAAGTATATTTTCTCTTCAAAAGAAGGCCTTGTTACTAAAGAATCTTCTAATGAGTGTTTATTAGGAATCCCTGAAGAAGAAATAAAAGACCGTATAGAAATAATTCAAACAAATTCTGACGCATTAAATGGGTACACAGACCTAAGATCAAAAGATCCAAGTGAAATTGTTCAAAACATTTATGATTTACAAAGCCAAGAAATAATTCCTTTTGTTCCATTATCAAAAAATGATAACTCAGAAAAAGCTAGACTAATTAGGGAATATAAAAATAATGTAGGAAGTTTAGAATTAATAGATCATATTAAAGACCATAAAATTGATTTGTCTAAACTAGACTTGGACACCCAGCAAGTTTATGAAGATCTTTCAAAACAAGTAAATTCTTGGAAAGAAACAGATGTTAGGTATCTTGAAACAATTATGCTTCAAAACCAGATCCTTCTTTCCAGTGTTAATGAGTTAAAACTTCAGAATAATAAATTACTTGATCAGAACAATAAATTACTTAATAAAACTGATGTATTAGAAGCTCAAAATCAAGAATTACTTGATATGAACCATTACCTAGTAGAAACAGCAGAAAAAACTCAAGAAAAAGAAAGATTAGCTTTTGAAAGAAAAGAGAAGAAAAAAAGAGCTATAAGAACTCAAAAACGAGATTATATTACTCCAAAGGAGTTTTATGAAATAATCTATAACTATATCCATAAATGTGAAACAAATCAGTATATAATATCTAGAAATAAGATAGCATTTATAATCCTGTTTTTTACAGGTTTAAGAGTAAGTAATCTGTTGTTATTCACAGTCCGAAATATTCGAGAATTAGTATATGATAACCTAGGTACTGAAGTCCCAATAATTAAAGGAGGAAGACCTAATCAGTTGATCTCATTAGGAGAAGATGCTCAAAACTTGTTGCTTAATCATTTTTATGATGATATATTGGTGCTTTTAAGAAACAAGAATGATAATGATTTTGTTTTTACTTCTGAATCAAATAATTTGTCTTCTTTACATAGAGTAACGTTTACACAGAGTTTGAACCGTATTTTAAAGTATGCATCAGAGGAATTTCATAAAAAAATAAGTTGCCATAGTTTTAGAGTAACATTTATTACAGAAGGTATCATGAATAATATTCCTATTCATGTTATTCAAAAAACAGTTGGCCATAAAAATATTCAAAGTACAGAGCATTATATCCGTCACGATTTGTCTGAAAGTGAGTTGAAAAAAATAATCACGGCTACAAATCGTGAAAGAGCTAATGGCTTGATAATGAAAATGAAAGAGGATGAATTACTAAAAAAGAAAACAATAGCCTCATTTGATGATTCAATTCAGAATGATATATAAAATAATAATCCGAGTACGTAATTATAAATCCTTGTTATAAACCCTTGTTATAAACCCTTGTTTTTTAAAAAAAAGTTGATTCAGCTCCAGTTGCTTCTCCTTGGTATTCACCTTTTGAAATTTATCCGAATGCTATTACATGGAAAATGTGGGTACTTTACGCTGCAAACTTTCCAAATCAGATATGGGGAGATTTAATCACATTGTTTAATGAAATCTGTTCAGAAGATTTTAGGGATTGTATTTATCATTTTATGAAAGATAAAATGCCTTATAAAGCTGGTACTAAAAAAAAGTTATTACACTGCTAATAGCAAAAAAGGAGTTGTTACAATTCCTTTTCCTGATAAATATATTACTCATAGAGAATATCCACGTCTTGTTGGTTATTCTAATCAATTAGACACGTATATGCTTGAAATTGAACATGAACATGATAATAAACAATGTTCAACTTTAATGAGCTGTGATAAGAGTTTTAAGAAGGTAATTGTGAAAACACTGAATGATTACTTAAAAGTTTACAACTTAACTCTTCGTGAGTGGGATCTATCAGCATGCCACACCAAAATATTAATTAGTTTATTTCCTGACCAAACTCCTTTAATTAGAAAAGTGTTAGAAAACAATGAAAGTATCTGGGGTGAATTTGCTAAGTTCTTTTCAGAAGAATTAATTCAATTAATAGGTGGTTTTGAAGTCTTGAAAAGATGGTCTAATATCGTTGCATATAAATGTCTACAAAGCGGTTCTATGTCACGTGAAGGAATTTTAGTAAGTCTTGGACCAAAAGGATTATCGGAAATTGATAAACAAAATCAAGATCTAATTATTCAGTCGTTTCAAAACAATCCAGTACTTAAAGAATTTAACACTTTAAACCACAAATTACAGGATAGAAGATATTTATCAAAATATATAACAGGACAAAAGTTACGAGTATTTCACCCAACAGATTCAAACCCTCTTTATCTATCAGAACAAGATTTGACTAAGAAAGCTACCCTTTATTCAACTTCTAATTTGTGCAGAATAGCTTCTCAGATTGTAGTAGGAGGAGAAAATTGGGCTTTAATGTTAGCATTAGAAACTATGAGGAAGAATCAACTTCGAGTCATTCCTATAATTTATGAATATGATGGTTTCTTGGTATTAGTTGAAATAGACAAGTCAGAAACCATTCTGAACCAATTAAATGTCCATTTTGAACATCTATTGAAACAAATCGAAATGTTTCCAATGTGTTTTGAACAAAAGTAACTGTTTTCTGGTTTAAAGTATACAGTCTAACTTTAAAGTTAGACTGTGTACTTTAATTCAACAATAAATACCTTAACACAGAATAGTAACAAAAATGGTATAAGAAGAATAAGAAGAATAATTATATAATTTTATTGAACATAAATTTATTGTATGATAACATATTATTTGTGATATTTATTTCATAAAAAGATGTGGCTAATGTAGTAAATGTAAATTTGAATATAACTAATGTAGCCAATGTAGCAACTCAAGAAAAAATGTAGCTGATGTAGCAAAACGACTTTTGATGTAGCAAAACGATTTCTGATGTAGCTAATGTAGCAAATTAAGAAAAAATGTAGCTGATGTAGCTGATGTAGCTAATGTAGCTACTTCAATTTAAATGTAGCTATATTGAAAATGAAATTCTAATTTTCTTTTCAGATTTTCAGACCTGTAACAATTAGTTCACGAATTATGAAGGATTATAATACCTTGCGTAATTAACTTTGAAAGAATCTAAATTGTATAACAATCGAAACAATAATCCAAATCAGTTACCAATTTATGCAGCAATAGCTCCACTTGCTGAAGTACGAATTACTTTTGCAACTACTCTTCTTGGTTCTACTGTTCAAATATATATATATAATAATTCAATTAGTATAATAAAAGTATTATATGAACTATTCACAGTAAATTTTATTTACTGTGAAAGTGATGTGTATCTACGATGGATATCTGTCATTCAAATATGGAGGTTTTTTTATGATTCATATGGAATTAGCTCCTAGTACCTTATTAGGTTTAGGTTTAACTATGGCAGGTATTTTACTTTATTTTATAAGAATAAAACAAAAAAATATATCTAAAGATTATGATTTATTTTTTTCTTCTGTTGCATTTCTTTGTGGAGGGATATTAATATTTCAAGGTTGGCGTTTAGATCCAATTTTATTATTGTGTCAAATGATGTCAGGTTTAACTGCAATATTTTTTATAATAGAGACTTTGTATCTTCGTAATTTTAATACTGCAAACCAATCTGGAGATTTGAATTACTATTTACATGGTGCAGGTCAAAACTATTTAATAAAGAAAATAATATTTAATAAAGAAAATCCAATTTTCGATAAAAAAAAATCAAGGGGAAAAAATATTATAAATAATTCACTAACAATAGACTATACACTTCCAATTGATTATGATTAATTGACCTAATCCAACTAAATGCATTTAGTTGGATTAGGTCAATTGCATGAAATTTTTGAATGAAAAAATTTGTATATTGAAATCAATATTTCTAACAAGTTAGAATTACATAATATACATGTAATCTTGATGTAAAAACAATCTTATTTGTTTCAAGTAGGTAAAAATGAAACGCCCCAAGTAGGACTTGAACCTACGACCAATCGGTTAACAGCCGACCGCTCTACCACTGAGCTATTAAGGCAATAATATTTCATTTCAATAAATGATAAAAAAATAAGTGTGTTATAACAAGAGTCTTTTGAAATAGAAACGCCCTAAGAAGGGTCATTTTTTAAAAAAAAATGAATAAATTCTATTTATGTGGGGGCAGAGGGAATTGAACCCTCACGACTTTTAAAATCAACGGATTTTCTTCTTACCGCAACTCTCATTGCGAAAATATGCATTTTCTTGTAAGATGGACTCTATCTTTATCCTTGCTTAGTCTTTTTTTAATCTGCACATGTAGATTTTAAAAAGTGTTGCATTAGAATAGCTTCCATCGAGTCTCTGCACCTATTCTGTATATTCTTACAGAATTTGGCTCAGGATTACCTTTTAAGTACTCATCTAAGGTTTCCCTGAATCTGAAAGCCTTCATCTGTTAAGTTAACCTAACAGAGCTCAAAATATTAAGTCCGTAGCGTCTACCATTTCCGCCATGCCCCCTAAAGTGAATTGAATAACTCTCATATTATCGTATTTTAGAGCTTAGTGCAATCCCTTCATTATTTATTTTTATAAAAAAAATTTTTTTAGTCAATTTATATTTAATATTCTTTAGAATATAAAAAAATATTTTTATAATATATGAAGTACTTTAAGTACTTTTTTGCTATAAAAAATAATTTGCTTTTTTTATTAGTACTTTATACTTGGTTTTATAATTTTTTTACAAAAAAAGCCTGCTTAGCTCAGAGGCCAGAGCGTCGCACTTGTAATGCGATGGTCATCGGTTCGACTCCGATAGCAGGCTATTAGATTGGTCATAGTTGTTTTTTATAATTTATAAAATAAATTTTCGTTTAGTATGAAAAATGATTTTTATATAAATCTGTTTTGAATAAAACACAATTTTTTTATAAAAAAATTCTGAAAATATTTGTAGTTAACTTGTTGTTTAATATCATATATGATATGATCAGGTGTAAACCTTTTAATAAATGAAAAAAAAATGATTGCTTATAATTAATTATAGATTACTCTTTTTATATTAAAATATTCAATTAAATCATTTAATCAAATTTTTTGAGAAAAGTGAACAAAATTTATAATTTGATTTCGGTTTTACTAGGATATTATAATATATATTATGTTATTTCAAATTTTATGAAAAATCATTTCATATATTTACGCTAAATATAGAATCCTTTTTTTTAAAAAAATCTATTTCTTAATAGATCACTATATTAGTAATAGTTATTTTTGCTTTTTTGAGTCTGATTGTAAAAAGGGAGTATTTATGTCACGTTATCGAGGACCTCGTGTCAAAATTGTATACCGTTTAGGTGCTTTACCAGGTTTAACTCGCAAAAAGCCTAAATCTAAATCAAATCTGAGAAATCAATCTTCTGGTAAGAAAAAAAAGATGTCTCAGTATCGAATTCGTTTAGAAGAAAAACAAAAATTGCGTTTCCATTATGGTTTAACAGAAAGACAACTGTTAAGATATGTTCGTATTGCTAGACGGGCTAAAGGATCTACAGGACAAGTATTATTGCAATTACTTGAAATGCGTTTAGATAATATCATATTTAGACTGGGAATGGCTCCTACTATTCCTTCAGCTAGACAATTAGTCACTCATGGGCATGTGATTGTTAATCAAACTAAAGTCAACATACCCAGTTATAGATGTCAACTAAAAGACAAAATTTTGATTCAAAATAGGATACAATCTCAAGCATTAGTAGATAAAAATTTAAATCAATTTCAGCAATTAAAATTACCAAATCACCTTACGCTTAATGTACAAAATCGTCAAGCAGTGGTTAATCAATTAGTAAATCGTGCATCAATTGGTATTACGATTAATGAATTGTTAATTGTAGAATATTATTCTCGCCAAGCATAATAACTAATATTACTAATTAATAGTAGTAATATTAGTTATATTCAATTAATATATATCGGAAAGAGAGGGATTCGAACCCTCGGTAAAACAAACGCTTACATAGCATTTCCAATGCTACGCCTTCAACCACTCGGCCATCTTTCCATAAAAAACACAATAGTGTATACTCATTTATTGATTAAATACAAGTCAGCTACTTCATTGTAATAATTTTACACTAAATCAACTTAATACTTAATATAATAATTTATATTATTGTTTAATTTGCTAAGTTTTTTTATCTACCACAATAGATAAATTTGATTATTTATTGTGATTTTAAGTAAGTAAATTAATTAGGTATTATATAATGAAATATATTGTTATTTAAAAAATTAATAAATAATAAAAATTAAGTACATAAGAATAGTAAATATCATACGAATTAGATTGTTAATGACTTCTTTAAGAAGTCATTAACAATCTAATTCAATATATTGGTATATTGAATCATTGATTTCTAATTAAAATTTAAAGTATTAAATCCGCAAATTTAGTCCTTATATAAAATACTACAAAATTATCAATTGTATTTATGGCATTGATTCTAAATATAATTGATTCCAAAAATTGAGAGACGTTTTATTTTTTCTATCTCAATAGTGGAATTTTTTCTGCAAAACAAATGATAACATGCAATGTGGTAATTAATAGAGGATTCAATATTTTTGAAGTTAATATGCCTAGGTCTCAAAAAAACGATAATTTTGTAGATAAAACTTTTACTATTGTAGCAGATTTATTATTACAAGTTATTCCTACTACTTCTCGAGAAAAAGAAGCATTCACTTATTATAGAGATGGTGTGGTTTGATTTTTAGTTCATACACAAAAAGAACTATAAATAGAAAAAAAATTTTCTTAAAACTCACACTGAGTGAAGGTAGTTAATATAAATTAGCAATTCCTTCCGCCGCATACCCTCGGTTGAAACAATTTTTAATATTCATTATTTTGTTGAAAATAATGAATATTTAGCATAAAAATAATAATAAGGTTTATTAATGAGAATATCTTATGAAGTTAAATTCACTTCAATAAATTAATAAAAGTTAACAAGCACATTGAAAAAGCATTACGTATAGAAACTGACGATTAAAATTCTTTGTTTTCATTTTGAAAAATGATAAGAAAATACAATAATCACAATTTTATGGTTACGAAAGCAAGTTCCATCTCGCTTACTTATGGGTATTCAATAAAACCATCAAGGAATGTCAGAGTGCTTATTTCATAATATAAATACACAGTGTTGAGAACAAATTAATGGTTAAAATTTCATGAGATAACATCTTATTATATAAGATATAATCTTTATTTTAACAAAAGGATGACTAGATAAGTAATTGACCTACACTAGTCTCTATTAGCTATAAATTATTGAAATTAATTAATTTCAATAATTTATAGAGTTAGGAGTAGCCGTATGAGATAAGAATCTCATGTACGGTTTTGAAGCGGAGTCTCTTTCTCATCCGAGAGACGATCGTAACGAATGTCAGCACAATCAGAGGGAGAATATGCTGAAGCCTTACAAAACTATTATGAAGCTATGCGGTTAGAAATTGATCCATATGATCGTAGCTACATATTATATAACATAGGATTAATACATACCAGTAATGGTCAACATGCTAAAGCTCTTGAATATTATTCTCAAGCACTTGCCAGGAATCCTTCTTTACCTCAAGCTCTCAATAATATGGCTGTTATCTGTCATTACGTGCGACTACTCAACTTATAAAAGTACTTGGTTTTATCCTATCTAAACAGATATATAGTCAAGGCTTATCACATTCATATTGTTTTAATCAATATGTAAAAGCTGTGAAAATTGATGCATTTTTTATGCTATTTATTGGTGCATAAGTAACATAAAAAACTTGATAGCCTTATACCTCCATGGATAATTGATATGAATTACACTGATATAAGCGTCATTAAGATCATAATTTTATGAACAATGAACACAATTATTTATTCTCTGTTAAAATATGCTGATTGTGTAATGAAAAAGTATAATATTTTAGATAAGCAGTGACGTTGAAGTAAATCTTAAAGAGGTACATTATTCATGTTAATAATGTGTAATTTTTTTACTCTAAAATAGAGTAATTATTTAACACGATTATTTTTGTTTCTACTACATAAAGTAGAGTAGTTACTATCTATTAAATTTTAACAATGGAAAGTAGGAGAAAAGATAGATACTGTGTGTTCTTTACAAAGGAACATGATTTTAGCTTCAGTATTGAAGCTTATTTCTACAAGAAATATTTAAATACTAAAAAAATGTTACCATATTTAAAGAAATCTATTTTGATATTTCTTTAAATATTTTATAAAATAATAGTTATTTTGAATAATTCTATAGAGCCGTATGATTGGAAAACTATCAAGTACGGTTCATAAGGGAGACATTTATCATAAAAAAATGTCTATCCTAACCGAGGAGAACAAGCCATAGAAGAGTCAGATCTAGAAAGTTCTGAAGCTTGGTTTGAACAAGCTGCTCAATATTGGAGACAAGCCATTGAATTAGCTCCTAATAATTATATTGAAGCACAAAATTGGTTACAAATAACAGGACGTGGATAAACTAAGAATTCAAATTCTATGTATAGAAATTTTTTATCCAATTTTTTGAATGAAAAAAGACGAATTATGAAAATGAATTATTAATTTTTTGTTAAATTAAGTTGAATACTACAAGGTAGTATTCAACTTAATTTAAATCAATTATTTTTATAATTCGATTTGAGAATATTTTTTATATTTAAGGTTTATGAAAGGTTGACAAATACTCGCTTACTAGATAAGCTTATTATTGCGCAAACTGTACTTTTATTTTTAATGAATTTTACTTAAGCGAACTAAGTAAAATGTTAATTAGATTCATTCTATATAGAATATTATTTGAAATTGAAGTTTAAATAATATAAATATGAATGAAATATTGAATATAAATTACTTTTTTTGAAAAAAAGATATGAAAGTGGGTTGCTAGCTCAATGGTAGAGCACTCGGCTTTTAAGTGCGACTTAGAAGTTCAATATGCAGATGTAGGAAACATAAAACCTGTCTACGCTAATAGCACAGTGTAGATAAAACTACGGCTGACCTTAAGAGGAAACTTTCAAGGGAATATAGCATGCCGTTTAAACGATTAGATAAATATATAGCTATATATTTTTTTAGTGTATGTTTAATAATTAATCGTGAGTTATGAATTTAATGGAAAAAGGCAATAAAAAAAGTCTTAATGATAGGTAAAGTAAAAGTACCGAGTCTTTATTTAAAATAATTCATTTGTAATCTACTTTTAAATCAAATCCCTCTTATTTATTAAAAGGACAAAATTAGTAAATAGCTAGAACCAGGGAAACTATTACTCCAATCTATTTGGAGTACATATTAATTTAATACCAAGTATCAATCCTATAAATTCTACTTTGCATGATTGAATTATCAGTGTGCTGACTAAATAGACGAATCTATAAGTCAGGAGAGCAATCAGAAATATAAGATTGCATTGTGTATGATGTCAAAGGAGATAGTTATAGTGAAAAAAATATCTCAAGTTTGGTATTCTTTGAATACCAAAGAAAAAAGATCATTTGTTTTACAACAAAGTAAAAGATTATATTCAGAATATTTACAAGAAGATTTATATTTAATACAATTAGCTAACAAAAATATAAAAATTCAACCATTGAAATTAAATAACTTTTTAAGAATAAAACGACATCTTAATAAGATGCGTTTTTATGGATTAAATAATCTACAGAATTTTTGTATAGAACCTACTCAAATTTTAATAGATGACAATATAAGAGTCGCAAACTCTCTGATTCACTTAGAGAGGATTATTCTTTTGTTACCTTTAGAATTACATAGGAGTTGTTTAATAGACCAAGAATTTAAACCATTTGTTCAACGGAATATGTTGTCTTCATTTCATTCTGCATTTTTTTCTATTGAACAAAAATGGCATAATTCTTCTATATTAGAAGCAGAAATGCCATCCTATCTTCATCCAGAAATATTAGTTCGTATGCTTAGTTCTCGTTATAAGGATGTTGCATTTATAGACCTACTACGTCGTAAATTATATACTCATATTATCAGACTAGAACATCCAAGTAATTATATAAAGAATGATATTGGGAAATATGTAACAACAATTTTATGGAATTTCTGGACATTGGAATTTGAAGATTTTTTAGCTAGCGAATTTTTCATTTTTTTATACAAATCTATCATCTCTTATCGAAATCAATTGAGTGTATTACGCAAATTACATATTTTTAATACAAAAAAAATACAGAAACATATTCATATTGACAAAGATTTATGGGGGAAAATACAAATTCCTTCTTCTTTAAAGAATATGGATTTTTTTTGTGCTAAAACTTGTAACTACTTGCGATATGCGAATAATTGGATAATTGGTATTGAAACTAATATACTTGTTTTACATGCATTCAGGCGTCGTTGTATAAGATTTTGGAGACGTCGTATAGGTATAAATATTAAATTAACTAGGTTAAATATTTTAAATTTACATAGAGATTACTGTTGGTTTCTAGGTAATATTTGTAAATTCAAGTCTGATGAGATGAAAATTCAAGTCATGGGAACTAACAGTAAAGTGTTTCCAATCACTTTTTTAGAACAAAAACGTATATTTATATTCATTCCGTTAGTTTCATTATTTAGATTATTATCTGAATATGGATTTTGTAAATATGATGGATATCCAATTAGTAAATCAAGTTGGAGCACTTGGCCTGATTCAAAAATCATTGAAAGATTTAACCAGATACTAACTAGTATTAGTTGTCACTACAGTGGGAATGCAAATAAAAAATCATTATCACATATTCAATATATACTATCTTATTCTTGTGCAAAAACATTAGCCTGTAAGCATAAAACAAATTTACGATCCATATGGTATACCTATGCTGATGAGCTTTCACGTAATTATCTTTCATCTAAAATGATTGATACTCTTAATTTAGGCTTTATTAATCAAATAAACAAAATTTTTATAAAACAAAAACATATATCAATATGGGATTTAAATAATATAAGTCCTGATCCTATGGTTTTGTTGTTGATAGATAGAAAAGTCTATAAAAAGAATAAGAGTGTATCTTATTTTAAAATATAAAACTTCACCTAATAATAAATACTTTTTTCTTAGAAGCTTTGATATAACACACGAAGAAAGCCGTGTGCAATGAAAATTGCAGGCACGGTTTGGGAAGAGGTAGTATTTTCTATACTAGAATCATTGCCGACTTTCATCCGATTGGTTCCGGGTTCGATCCCCGGGCAACCCAAAATAATGAATATCACAAAAGTATTTGTGATATTCATTTATTATATATATGCTTAAACAATATTGTTTAAGCATATATATATAATAAATGAATTAAATTATAAATACATAATTTATAAAAAAATAATGTGTTGAGTTGTTTGGTATTCAAAAAAACAAAAAATGAAATGAAATGGCGGAAATTTTATTATTTGAAGCTTTACGTGAAGGTTTACAAGAAGAAATGGATAGAGATCCCAGAGTTGTAGTCATGGGAGAAGATGTAGGACATTATGGAGGTTCTTATAAAGTTACTAAAGGATTTGCTGAAAAATATGGAGATCTTAGAGTATTAGATACACCTATTGCTGAAAATAGTTTTACAGGTATGGCAATTGGTGCTGCTATGACTGGATTGCGCCCTATTGTAGAAGGAATGAATATGGGTTTTCTTTTACTAGCTTTTAACCAAATTGCTAATAATGCAGGTATGCTTCATTATACATCAGGAGGCAATTATACTATTCCTATAGTAATAAGGGGACCTGGAGGAGTGGGTAGACAATTAGGTGCAGAACATTCACAAAGATTAGAATCTTATTTTCAATCTGTGCCAGGTTTACAATTGGTAGCATGTTCTACTCCTCAAAATGCAAAAGGGTTAATGAAATCAGCTATTAGAAGTGATAATCCAGTTATTTTATTTGAACATGTACTTTTATATAATTTAAAAGAAGTAATTTCAGATCAAGAATATTTACCTTCTTTAGAAAAAGCTGAAATAGTAAGATTTGGAAAAGATATAACTATCTTAACTTATTCTCGCATGAGACATCATGTTCTTCAAGCAACTAAAACTTTAGTTTATAAAGGTTATGATCCAGAAATAATAGATATTGTTTCTTTAAAGCCATTAGATTTAGGCACTATAGGAATTTCAATCAAAAAAACTAATAAAGTGATTATTGTTGAAGAATGTATGAGAACAGGTGGAATTGGTGCATCATTAAGAGCTTCAATTATTGAACATTTTTTTGATTTTCTTGATGCTCCTGTTGGATGTTTATCATCTCAAGATGTACCTACACCATATAGTGGTCCTCTTGAAGAATTGACAGTAATTCAACCCCATCAAATTGTTCAAGCTGTAGAAAAACTATGTCAAAATTAGTTTATAAATTTATTTATTTATAATAAAAACTTGCTCACTAAATACTTAGTGAGCAAGTTTTTATTATATTTGAACCAGCTTTCTTTCCTATTTTTCGATTAAAAAAACGTTTATGGTATAGTCCTTTAACTAAAGATAATAATCTATTCATAGGATGAAATTGATATAATACTTGATAAGATATTGTCCAGATATAAATTCCCAATAAAAAACAAGGATAGTACCAAAATAATTGTAAATAAGGAAACATATTCATTCTTTAAATATAAGTTTTTCAAAAAATCAGTTATTCTAAAATTCCTGCTTTGTGAAATATATATTTCACTGTATCTGTCGGTTGAGCTCCTGTTTTAATTAAATTTAGGATACTAGGAATATCTAATTGAGTATTATCTTTAATAGGATCATAAAATCCTAGCTCTTTAAGAGCTCTACCCTCTCGTCTAGATCTTGCATCGATTGCAATTATTCTATAAGTAGGTTTTTGTTTTCTACCGTATCTTTTTAAACGAAGTTTAATCATAACTATATTATTTATATTTCATATTATATATAATTGTATTGTTGCTAGCCTATAGGCTGGCAAAATGTCCATGCTAATCAATTGAAGTGACTATGAACTTAATATAAGCTTCATATAAGCTTATATGACAGGGTCACAGTTTGTGATCATATATTTATGATCCTAAATAATTTAGAAATAAATACATGATTTATATTTTAAAAACAAAGGATTTTTAATTAATCAAAGATTGTTGAAATCTATGTAGAATAAAAATAACAGTATGTTACTCTTTTGTTAGATGAATCACGTATTTATTTTAATATATCCTCTAATATTCTATATCATTATCATGATTAATAGCAAGTTCATCAAAGATGAAAATAAAGTAAAAAATCTATTTATGCATTTTCTTATAGAATTAAGAACTAATTATGGTAAATTAATTTCACTTAATCAATTTCTTTGCTTACTAAGTTTAAGGCTTCAACTAAACAAGTACACAAGTTCATCCATAACTTTATATAAAATATTTTATATAAAGTTATGGATGAAAATTTTTTATTTAAAATAGTCTCTCACTTATTTTATATAAATGCATTGAATATTCAATAGTGAAATATAATTTCTATTTAGGCAGTAATGATTTTTTTTATAGCAAAAGACTAACCTTACTTTACTTTCTTACTTTGAATAAACTATTATTTATTAGTAGGTATTGTATAATACGCGTGATTATTATAGAATGAAAATGAGCGGGTATAGTTTAGTGGTAAAAGTGTGACTCGTATAATTATACTCTTAATTCTATTAAGAGGTTCTAAATAGTTAATCAAGTTTAAATTTGATAACTCTCTTTCTATAAAATAGAAACAATTTTTCAAACCTTATATCTAGCTCTAACAAAAGAAATAAAATGTTTGTTGAATATATAAAGAGCAAAGCAAAGATATGAATCATTTTGAGAAGAAATGAAGGGAAGATCTATGGAGATATAAAAAAGTATTAATTATCGTTACTAAACTTGAATACAATATAAAATATTCAATCAATATATATAGCTACTACTAACAATTATTTTTACTAATGTGTTACTATTTTTATAGTAGCTCGATAAAGCTTACTCTCCTAAAGATTTTATGAAATAGAAAGATGGAACGAAGTAATTTTTAACATTAATGATTCAGATTTAATCTTTATGTTATCAATAGGATAATCTAAGATGCAATTCTTCATTTTATTTGAATTAGATAAATAGAATAAAGCTGACGTAGATTTTGTATTTATATTTTTAAAAATACAAAGGAGCTGGATGAAGAAAGATTTTCACGTCCAGTTTTGGAGTAGAGGTTTTTCTGTAGAAAACCGACTATAACCCTTAGCCTTCCAAGCTAATGATGCGGGTTCGATTCCCGCTACCCGCTTTTTTTCAAAAAAATATTGTAAATGAATTACACATTAAGTGTATTTAATTTTATGTTGTCTAAAAAGACCTTAAGCACAAATGATATTTATCATTTTCTACTATTCTAAATAGTAGATTTTATGAATGATGATTCATATAGTTGAATTCAACTATATGAATCATCATTCATAAGAGAAATGCGTCTATCGTCTAACGGATAGGACAGAGGTCTTCTAAACCTCCAATATAGGTTCGATTCCTATTAGACGCATTTATGCAAAACATTTTAAATATGTACTGTTTGATTTGATGCAAAAATCAAAGGATATAACTCAGTGGTAGAGTGCTATCTTGACGTGATAGAGGTCATCAGTTCGAATCTGATTATCCTTAATATTGATCTATTTTCAATAAAATTGAATTGAAATCATTTTATCTCTATATACAAGGAAATTTATATAACAATACGGTATGTATTGTATATACTGTTTTGAAATATATATTTCAAAACAGTATATAAAAACTGCTTGAAACAGTTTTTATTATTTATTACTAAACTCATACATGTTTTATATGTACATGATTTTGATCATAATTTAATTATATCTTATAATTAAATTAGGCTCATTTAAGATAATTAGAATAGGTAGCTGAAATTAGCTAAAGATAATAAATGTTGTTTTTATTCAAATATAGTACAAAAACTAAATGCAAAATTTTTTTTACAAACGTAATTGTATGGATTAGCTGACATTAACCCATGAAATTGAAATCAAAATGATTGCAAATTAATATATGGAGTTATATAAATATTTTATATAAAAATTATATAAAAAAATTTGAAACTTTATGAAATCTATATTTTTGCAATCTTTTTCAAAACATGAGGAGCCGTATGAGGCGAAAGTCTCATGTACGGTTTTGTAGAGTGACGGTTTAGGCAACTAAGTTGTCAACTTTAACACAACAACTCCAAAAAAACCAAATTCCGCCCTACGAAAAGTAGCCAGAGTTCGTCTAACATCTGGTTTTGAAGTTACAGCTTACATTCCTGGTATTGGACATAATTTACAAGAACATTCTGTGGTTTTAGTAAGAGGAGGAAGAGTAAAAGATTTACCAGGTGTTAGATATCACATTGTAAGAGGCACATTAGATGTTGTAGGAGTTAAAGACCGTCGTAAAGGACGTTCTAGTGCGTTGTACATAGATATTTTGGATTGTATCTAGAACAATTAAGATACCATGCTAGTTGTAAAAAGCATGTAATTTGTGTAGCTAACCTAAAATGCAAATCTGTGTATTATTTAGGGAACAAAGCAGGCTACAAAAGTAATAATAAATCATTTATTAAATCTTCAAATTGAATTTCCAGGGTTTACTAAAAAATCATAACTTATCCTAAGTTTTTATTTTTTAATACAAATTGAATAGTTTTTATCTTATTAGAATGGGTAAAAATATACTACAATTATTCAGTTATGAATTCAGTTTTTCTAAAAAATTAGAAACCTATAGAAATAAATAGGTCCAGATTACTTGAAATACAAGATTTTTGTAGTTTTAAACTACTAAAAAAACGGATATTCAATATATTTAGTGAATAAGTCTTCTTGTGTATCAAGAAAAATTGATAAATTATTTTATCATAAATTTTATATTATAAGACAGAAAGCTGTATGCAGTAAAAAATTGCATGTACAGTTTGGGATGAGGTCACCTATATCAATATATGACCTACTTCACAATATGGAGTAAAACGCCCTAAATAATTTTCCTTTTGCATTTTATATAACTTTAATCTTTTTTTTTAATATTTATGTCACGAAGAAGCAATACTGTTTCTAGGCCTACGAAACCGGATCCGATTTATCGAAATCGATTAGTTAATATGTTGGTCAATAGGATTTTGAAAAATGGGAAAAAATCATTGGGTTATCGTATTTTGTATACAGCTTTAAAGACTATTAAACAAAAAACAAAGAAAAACCCTTTATCTGTTCTTCGTCAAGCTGTTCGTCGTGCGACTCCTAATGTAGTTGTTAAAGCACGACGAAGAGGAGGATCTACATATCAAGTGCCAATAGAAGTAAAACCTTCACAAGGAAGAGCTTTAGCTATAAGATGGTTACTTAGTGCTGCACGTAAAAGATCTGGAAGAAGTATGGGTTTAAAATTAAGCTACGAATTAATGGATGCTGCTAGACAAACTGGTAATGCAATTCGCAAAAGAGAAGAGACTCATCGAATGGCAGAAGCAAATAGGGCTTTTGCTCATTTTCGTTAAGAAACAATAATTATTTCAGTATATAGATGCAAATTTATTCTTATAAATTAAGAACAAAGAACTATATTTTGAATATAATGTTTGTATCTTCAATCAAAAAATTATTTTCATCTGATTTATATTTATTTTTCTATTTATTATATTTTTATATAAACTGAAAATATAAAGAGTACTTTTTTTGATAAAAAACTTAGTAATCTACTTATAAATAGATTACTCATATCTCTAATAATATCACTATTCAAAACATTGTTATGCAATTTGATCAGTTGTTTGCGATTCAAAATATAATTAGCATTTTGCCAGAAATCATTCTTATTAGCTGTTTACTAGTTATTCTCGTTTTAGATTTAGCTGTCAAAAATTCTTCTTGGTTATCTGGTATATCATTAATAGGTTTATTATCAGCTAGTATCGTACTTTGTTTGCAATGGAGAAATGTATCAACTATAAGCATTTTTTTAGGAAGTCTCGAAATTGATTCTTTTTCTATCACTTTTCGTTTAATTATTACGTTATGCTCAGCTTTATGTATTCTTATATCTACAGAATATATTCAACGTTCTGGAATGGCTCTAGCAGAATTTTTGACTTTTCTTTTAGCAGCTACTATAGGAGGTATGTTTTTATGTTCTGCAAATGATCTAGTAACCATTTTTGTAACACTGGAATGTTTAAGTTTCTCTTCTTATTTGTTAGCTGGATATGCTAAAAAAGATATACGTTCCAATGAAGCTGCTATGAAATACTTACTAATAGGTGGTGCTAGTTCTTCAATTCTTCTTTATGGGTTTTCATGGCTTTATGGACTTTCAGGAGGAAAGTTAAAACTTGTTGAATTATTAGAAGGAATTACAAGCTATGAATCTTTTTCTTTAGGAATATGGATTGCATTTACATGTGTAATAGTAGGTATTGGTTTTAAGATTTCAGCAGTTCCATTTCATCAATGGACCCCTGACGTATATGAAGGAGTGTGATTCGTTTATTTGATATTATTCATAATATCAATTATTTCAATTTTCATGAAATTGTGATTTTACATAATTCTCGTGAAACATGAAACAAACTCAATAGATATGCAGGATGCAAAGTCCTGCCATCCTATACTCGGATTGTAAGCATGGCTTTTGTTAAAAACAGAATAAGACAAAGCAAAGTCAAACGCAAAATCAAACCCAGAGGTTTATATTTTGCAAGCAAGTGGTTATGAGTAGTATTAACTAATGATCAATTTATTGGTATTAATTAAGTTTATATAAGAAATCTTGAATTCGGATTTCAGAATAGATATAAAAATACAATCTCAATTCTTCAGAGTATGTGAGTTAATTTATTAAATCTACCAGAGAAAGATCACTCAGTATCCACAATCAATATCTATTAGGAACGAAACAATTCAAATGATATTTATATAAATCAATATAAGTTAAATATTATTTGATGAAGGATCCCTCGAAAAGCTCAATTTCAAATTTTTTTTAAAACTAATGCAAACACGAGGGGGGTAAACTGAATGTTTTTTCAAATTGAAAATTTTGATTCGTTTAAGTAATATTATTACTAATGCATTTTACCTAACAGCCGTGTGAAGTTAATACTTCATGCACGGTTTTGAACGAGAGAATGAAAGTATATTTTCTTCATTCGACTCTGACTCTCCTACTCCTGTCGTTGCATTTTTATCTGTAGGATCAAAAGCTGCTGGATTAGCTATAGCTACTCGAATTTTCAGTACAGTATTTTCATTTATTGAACCAGAGTGGCATCCTACTTTTGAATTACTAAGTTTACTTAGTATGATATTTGGCAATTTAATTGCTGCTAATCAAACAAGCATAAAGCGTATGTTAGCATACTCTTCTATTAGTCAAGTTGGTTATATAATAATTGGTTTAGTAGCTGGTCATCCAGACGGATATGCAAGTATGACTACATATATGCTAACTTATACATTTATGAATTTAGGAGCTTTTGCTTGTGTAATTGTATTTGGTTTACGAAGCGGTACAGATCAAATACGTGATTATGCTGGATTATATTTTAAAGATCCTTGGTTAGCTTTCAGTTTAACTGTTTGTTTGCTTTCATTAGCAGGTATTCCACCATTTGCTGGTTTTTTTGGTAAAGTCTATTTATTCTGGTCTGGTTGGAATAAAGGGTTGTATTTCTTAGTATACATTGGTCTTTTGACTAGTGTAATTTCTATGTATTATTATTTGAGAGTCATAAAAATTATGACAACAAGAGATGGGAAAGATATGTCTGTTTATGTACAAGAATATATTGTATCATCTGGATCTTTAGATCCCTCTTCAGAGGGAATATTAATTCCAAGTTCTATAGAACTTGGTCTTACTCTGTGTGTTATAGCATCTATTGTACTAGGATTTTTTATGAATCCTATTATTAATATAATACAACAAAGTATATTATCTAGTAATACATTGCTTATTTTATAAAATACAAGGATTTCTTTATAAAGAATTCTATTTAACTATTTTCAATTTTAATAGAGTATTAAAATTGAAAATAGTTAAATAGGCAGTATGAAATAAAAAACATCCAAATTTTTAAAATTGAAGAAATGATTCCATCTAAGAATTTTCTTAGATGGAATCATTTCTTCAATTTTGTTTCAAAAATTGGAAAATAGTTTGTATTTAAACTAAAACATAAGTACTATTTGATTTAGTTGGAGAGGTGGTCGAGTGGTTGAAGGCTCTGGTCTTGAAAACCAGCATAGTGAACAACTATCGAGGGTTCGAATCCCTCTCTCTCCTTTTTAATCACTTTACTAGAGTAAAAAGTAGCTAAAAAACACATTATTGCTTACAATTTACACATTCGGGATTGACGGGGCTCGAACCCGCAACTTCCGCCTTGACAGGGCGGCGATCTAACCGATTGAGCTACAACCCCTAGTTATACTTACAAAATGATAATATCAACAAAAAGCTTAATGAGCAACTTTCAACAAAAAATTATTGGATTGTACAATCCAATTTTTTTAAGTTAGAACAACTGGTTATTAGTTTTTATTTAACTTCATTATCTATCAAATAAGTGTTTCGGGCGGAAGGATTCGAACCTCCGAATAACAGGGCCAAAACCCGTTGCCTTACCACTTGGCCACGCCCGAATTCAACTTCATATCAGAAGATCGCTTATTTTTAAGACTTGTCAAGTCTTATGATCAACTTATCTAGTTCATTTTAAGCAACCTAATTACTAAATTGTAGGTAATTACTTTAATTATATATATGATCTAAAGGCAAGAACCTCTTCCAAGCCAAGACAAGGTGTAGTAAGATAAGAAATCGAATCCGATTCAACTTAATGGATGTTTCATCAAACAATTTGATGCATATTCCTTTATATTTACCTCTATTGAAAAATATTTATACTAACCATGCTTAACGCCTATCTGCATAGCTTATTGGATTTTAACGCAAATGGGATTATTGTGTTGGCCAAATTGCCTGAGGCCTATGCTATATTTGATCCTATTGTAGATGTAATGCCTGTAATCCCTGTGTTTTTTCTGCTTTTAGCATTTGTTTGGCAAGCATCGGTCAGTTTTCGATAATTATAGATACAGCTGTAACTTGTATAACAACTAAAAGAGAACAGATTCCTGGAACTAAAAGTATAATCAAATAAGTAAAATTAAATATTTTTTTTAATATTTAATTTTACTTATTTGACCTGAGATATGATTATTATTTGTTAATAATAACAATCTTATGAATAAGAATTTTATATCTCGTATAAATAAAATAAAATATACGAAATGGAATTTACTCAAATTAAATCAAATTTAAATTGATAGGTCTAATTGAAAATAGCAATACAGTAAATTGTTTTATCACAATTTATTTTAGCTTTTTTCATTATACAAGGGATTCAACACTTATTATTTAGATTTTCTTAAATCTAAATAATAAGTATATATATTTATGCTTTTATGAATAAGAGAAAACTTCTTTTTGATTTTTCATAATTCTGAGTTTAAACTCTTGATCTATAAATATCCCATTTTTCTAATCCCTAGCAAATAATATTAGAGGTCTGATGTTATGCTTACACTTAAATTGTTTGTTTACAGTATTGTTACTTTCTTTATATCTTTGTTTGTATTTGGTTTCTTGTCAAATGACCCTGGGCGCAACCCTGGTCGTAAAGAATAAATACCAATACTACTATCTAGTAAAAATGACTTGGTATATTATTTGATTTACGAAAACGGAGAGAGAGGGATTCGAACCCTCGGTACAAATTTATCGTACAACGGATTAGCAATCTGTCGCTTTCGACCACTCAGCCATCTCTCCTTACTTGAATATCCAACACTAAAGTTTAACATATGAATACAGTAAAGTCTATAATTTGTTGATTAAAGTTAATATAAACTGTAAATAAAATTTACTTTTTTTATTTAGGACAATTCACCATTGTAGATGAATATTGTTTAGAACAATTGCAAAATGATAAATTATAAATCATAAATTGAAGTTATCAGCCTAGTCAAAAGCCAGGCTGATTTTTTTTGTATAGTCTTATTGCTTATTTGTATAATTCTTTTCCTAAACGTAAAGCTAATATACCAGTAACAAGAGCACTTACAAGAGCTACAACAATTTGGCTATCAGAAATTAGCGTCATATTTTTATTCCTTTTATTTTCATGATTGCATTATTATAATGCAATATTATTTTATAATTTGTTTCCAATTTATGGACTGAGCCAATGTCAAGCTTGTACTTATGTACAAGCTTGTTTATTTATTGTACGCTTCTTCTTGAAAGAAGGCTACTCTTTTGGTAGACCTACAATAAAAAAAAGAAGATTTTATTTTATTATTAGAAAAATGAGTTTGGATTTTTATCCTATTATTTTACGAGCTATATTGATTTATTTTATATAGATCAAATTTCACAAAATTAGCTTGTAATATTAAATAAAGAGTGTCTGAGAATTCAATTTAATATGAACTTCGAAGTAGTTGCACAACTAACCGTTTTAGCTCTTATAGTTTTATCAGGACCATTAGTAGTTGCCTTGCTAGCTTTTAGAAAAGGAAATTTATAGTTCCTAATTGAAAATTAGGATTTAATGATAAAATCGTGAAATAATGATATATTTGTTCAATCAATGTAAGATTAAAGTTTTAAAATCTATAAATCATTAATAAAAAACAATTAATAAAATATGTTTTCTCTATTGGATAATTATTAATTCAAATGAAATATATATTTCATTTGAATTAATAATTGATTTTTTTCTTCAGAAACTGAGTACTCAGTAGATCTACTGAGTACTCAGTTTCTGAAACACTATTTGAATCTATTGAATAGACTCAAATTCACTTGATACGATCAGGTGAAAGATAGCTCTTTATTTTTGTATGATATAAAATAGTCTAAAATTAGAATATTTAAATTATGGGAGGATACTTTTATTCATGAAACTAGCCTATTGGATGTATGCTGGTCCAGCACATATTGGTACACTTCGTGTGGCAAGCTCTTTTAAAAATGTTCATGCTATTATGCATGCCCCTTTAGGAGACGATTATTTTAATGTTATGCGTTCTATGCTAGAGAGAGAAAGAGATTTTACTCCTGTTACTGCTAGTATAGTTGATCGACATGTATTAGCGCGTGGATCTCAAGAAAAAGTAGTTGATAATATTACTCGTAAAGATAAAGAAGAACGCCCTGATTTAATTGTTCTTACTCCTACATGTACTTCTAGTATTTTACAAGAAGATTTGCAAAATTTTGTAGATCGAGCATCTATATCATCAGCTTCAGATGTTATCTTAGCTGATGTAAATCATTATCGAGTTAATGAATTACAAGCTGCTGATCGTACACTAGAGCAAGTAGTGCGTTATTATCTAGATAAAGCTCGTAGACAAGGCACTTTAAATCAACCTATGACAAATATGCCTTCTGTTAATATTATAGGAATTTTTACTCTTGGCTTTCATAATCAACATGATTGCCGAGAATTAAAGAGATTACTTCAAGATCTTGGTATTCAAGTAAACGAAGTAATTCCAGAAGGAGGATCAGTAGAAAATTTACGTAATTTACCAAAAGCTTGGTTAAACTTAGTTCCTTATCGAGAAGTTGGTTTGATGACAGCACAATATTTGCAAAAAGAATTTGGCATGCCCTACGTTGCAATTACACCAATGGGATTGGTGGCAACAGCTGAATTTATACGAAAAATTCAAACAGAAATTAATAGATGGTCACCTATATTAACAGGCAAACAAGTCGATTACGAGTCTTATATTGATCAACAGACTCGATTCGTATCTCAAGCAGCTTGGTTTTCAAGATCTATTGATTGTCAAAATTTGACTGGTAAAAAAGCAGTAGTATTTGGTGATACTACACACGCTGTAGCTATGACTAAGATCTTATCTCGAGAAATGGGTGTTAATGTTGTATGTGCAGGAACATATTGTAAACATGATGCAGATTGGTTTAAAGAACAAGTCTATGGATATTGTGATGAGATACTTGTTACAGATAATCATACTGAAGTAGGTGATATGATTGCTAGAGTAGAACCTGCTGCTATTTTTGGAAGTCAAATGGAACGTCATATTGGCAAACGATTAGATGTTCCATGTGGAGTTATATCTGCACCAGTTCATATTCAAAACTTTCCTCTTGGGTATCGTCCATTTTTAGGTTATGAAGGAACTAATCAAATTGCAGATTTGGTATATAATTCATTTACCTTAGGAATGGAAGATCATCTTCTAGAAATATTTGGTGGACATGATACTAAAGAAGTTATTACAAAATCTTTGTCAGTAGATAGTGATTTAAATTGGGATGCAGATAGTCAATTAGAATTAAATAAAATTCCTGGTTTTGTACGAGGTAAAATTAAAAGAAATACTGAAAAGTATGCGCGTCAAAATGGTATGACTAAAATTACTGTTGAAGTAATGTATGCAGCTAAAGAAGCATTAAATGCCTAAAAAAAATGAACAAGTGATTATATTAATCAACAATTAATCCAAACTTTAAAGTTTGGATTAATTGTTTTTTTCAAATTTTCTTTATTAGTTAATAGTGATTTTGAAAAAACATAATTTCAAATCATAACAATATTTGGTTTGAAATTATGTTTAAAGATATATAGGGAGCTGTTTATACAAACAGCTCCCTATATAAAGTTTATTTTTATTTAGATAAAAAATATATAAAAATATTTGACTTTTTCTCTATCAATAAGGATAATTATATTTTATATGTAATACTTCAATTTATATTAGTAGATTTGAAATTGAAATCAAAAAATACATACAAAATGTTCGGGTTATACAATAAACTCTCAATACTAAGAATATAGTAGAAAATGACTAAAAAATTAAAACAATGTTTAATAATTTTATAATTTCTGATATCATAGTTTAAATGAAATAGTTTTTAATGTATTTTAAATAAAAAAAATGTAGTTAAGCATATATTGTAAGCGTCATATGATGACGCTTACAATATATGCTTATCACCTTTAGATATTAGCCGTTTACAGCAGGAGCTTCAACAGAAGCTAAGTCTAGAGGGAAGTTGTGAGCGTTACGCTCATGCATAACTTCCATACCTAAATTAGCACGGTTGATGATATCAGCCCAAGTGTTAATTACACGTCCTTGACTATCAACTACAGATTGGTTGAAGTTGAAACCATTTAGGTTGAAAGCCATAGTGCTAACGCCTAAAGCAGTAAACCAGATACCAACTACAGGCCAAGCTGCTAAGAAGAAGTGTAGAGAACGAGAGTTGTTGAAACTAGCATATTGGAAAATTAAGCGCCCAAAGTAACCATGAGCAGCTACAATATTGTAAGTTTCTTCTTCTTGACCGAATTTGTAACCTGCGTTAGCAGATTCATTTTCAGTTGTTTCACGGATCAAGCTAGAGGTTACCAAAGAACCATGCATAGCACTAAATAGAGAGCCGCCGAAAACGCCAGCCACACCTAACATATGGAATGGATGCATCAAAATATTGTGTTCAGCTTGGAAAACGATCATGAAGTTGAAAGTTCCAGAGATGCCTAAAGGCATACCATCAGAAAAACTTCCTTGACCAATTGGGTAGATCAAGAAAACTGCAGTAGCAGCTGCAACAGGAGCAGAATATGCAACAGCAATCCAAGGGCGCATACCAAGACGGAAGCTAAGTTCCCATTCACGACCCATGTAGCAAGCTACACCAAGAAGGAAGTGTAGAACGATTAGTTCGTAAGGGCCACCATTGTAAAGCCATTCATCAACAGATGCAGCTTCCCAAATAGGGTAAAAATGTAAACCGATTGCTGCAGAAGTAGGAACAATTGCACCAGAAATGATATTGTTACCGTATAAAAGAGAACCAGCAACAGGTTCACGGATACCATCGATATCTACAGGAGGAGCTGCGATGAAAGCAATAATAAATACAGAAGTTGCAGTTAAAAGAGTAGGAATCATCAATACGCCAAACCATCCAATGTAAAGGCGATTTTCGGTGCTAGTAACCCAGTCGCAGAAACGACCCCATAGGCTTGCGCTTTCGCGTCTTTCTAAAGTAGCAGTCATGATTAGTATTGGTTTATAAAGTCAAAATAGATTTGTGTCCCAAGCGTGTTAACAAAAACTTACTTGTTAAAGTAACATGATAACACACTTTAGTTCTTGGTGTCAAGTAAATTGCATGAAAATTACTACATTCTGTTTATAGAGCTTCTTTATATCAAAAATTGAAATCTTCTGTTCATAATGAACATGTTTCTTGGAAAACTTCAGTATCATGTCTTGATCAAGAAGAAGCTAATAAGATCCTTATTAATTTGAGTAAGCTAATCAAATAACTTTATGATCCAAGTCAAGTGTCTGTAACCATAAATCGAAGTGAAAAACCGAAAAAAATCATATTACAGTTTTTTAAAAAAGGTATTATTAGTTAATGAATACCTATTACCTTACTTCATATATCATGCAAATTTTTCATTTTTATGAGTGAGAAGAAATATTCTGGTCGTATTAAAATCTTTTTGAAAACTGATAATGAAGATAAGCTCGTAGAGATTTACAAAGATTTAATAGAAGAATGTATATCTTTATTCTAGTGTCTGTTAGGCATTCTTTCTTTAAGAAAAATGAATTTTTAAAAGCATCCTTTATTTTAGAAAAAATACAATGAAAACAGCTATTCTTCCGTTTTTATTAGAATATTCAGGATATTTAGTAAGACTGACTGTTGGATGAAAAAGTAAAACAGATCAGAAAGTCAAGAAAATAAGAATTTTTGCAGTGAAACGTAATTTGAATGATAGTACTAGAATTAATCAAATTACTTTAGTAAAGTCAGATCTTCGAAAGATCGAAAGACAATAATATCAATGCTTAACTATTTTAGGTCCTAAAGAACAAGTAAAACGAAATTTTGAATAATCAAATTACGGACCATTTATGGTCAATCTTATTGAGTAATTTGACGAACCTGATAATTCAAGCATAATAATACGAAGGATATGAATTACAATCCCTAGATGAGTTATTTGTATGAAAAATTTAACTCATAAATAGGATATCTGGTAGAAGATATCCTATTTATGAGTTAAATTTAGCTTAAACTGTTCCAGCTAACAGGAATTCCATCTAGTAAAACAGAAGCATTATATATTTCAAGGATAATAACTAAAAAAACTGCAAAAAGTGCCATAAACACACCCATCAAAACTGTGGTTCCCCATCCAGGAGCTACTTTTCCATATTCTGAATTTAGTGGTTTTAAGATATCCCCAACACTAGTTTTTCTACCTGGAGTACTCAAAATATCATCATTAATTTTTGTAGCCATAAATCTTATTGTTGATTAGTAGTGATTTGTTGACTTTCTGTACTATTATACATATAGTTACTTATATAGTCAATCTTTTTTTGGAGGAATTACCTGAGAATGGAAACTGCAGCATTGGTTACTATATTTTTATCCTGTCTCCTGGTTAGTTTTACTGGTTACGCTCTTTATACAGCGTTTGGAGAACCTTCAAAAGAATTACGTGATCCATTTGAAGAACATGAAGATTAATTAGGAACAAATATCCTGCAATCTAAGATTGCAGGATATTTGTTTAGATATAAAACTTAAACTACCAATCGTAATATTCGAAAAGACTGTTATAAACTAATCTATAGTCAGACTATTTTATCTATAGTTAGACTACTTTTTTGATTTTGATGCTTCAGGTAATTTTGGTGGTTCTCTAAAAAATATTGCAAAAAATATAATACCTAAAGTGCCTACTAATAAAAATGTGTAAACTAATGCTTCCATAAATAGATATAAGTGTTTGATGGAATATAATAAAATAACTTTTGTACTTTATATTATCTAAATTTAGTTTTTGGCTTACTTAATAAATCAATGCATATTTTACTGATCCGATCAAGGGAATCCCTTGATCGGATCAGTAAAATATATATTGTCTACTACGAGACATCTTTCAGAAACTAAATAGCTTGTTTTTTGGTTGTTGGATCTCCAAGTTTTTGGAATAATCCAAATTCAACTTGTTCTCCAAGATCTGGATCAATTCCTGCAAATACATCTCTAAATAGAGTTCTAGCACCATGCCAGATGTGGCCAAAGAAAAATAGAAGAGCAAAACAAGCATGACCAAAAGTAAACCATCCTCTTGGGCTACTACGGAATACACCGTCAGACTTCAAAGTGGCACGGTCAAATTCAAAAATTTCACCTAATTGAGCACGTCTAGCATATTTTTTTACTGTAGCTGGATCAGTAAAACTTACACCATCTAGTTCTCCACCATAGAATTCTACACTTACTCCGACCTGTTCAATACTGTATTTGGATTCAGCTCTACGGAATGGTACATCAGCTCTGACAATTCCTTCTTCATCTATTAAGACAACTGGAAAAGTTTCAAAGAAAGTTGGCATTCTACGTACAAAAAGTTCGTTTCCTTCTTTGTCTTTAAACACTGCATGACCTAACCAACCTACAGCAATTCCATCCCCATTGTCCATAGCACCTGCACGGAATAAACCACCTTTAGCTGGGTTATTACCAATATAATCATAAAAAGCTAGCTTTTCTGGAATTTTAGACCAAGCTTCTGATAAACTAAGACCTTGACTAGTACTGGTTCGAATACGTCGATCAATTTCTTGTTGGAAATAACTTTGATCCCATTGATAACGAGTAGGACCAAACAATTCAATAGGAGTAGCTGCACAACCATACCACATGGTACCTGATACAACAAATGCTGCAAAGAAAACAGCAGCAATACTACTAGAAAGTACTGTTTCAACGTTCCCCATTCTGAGTGCTATATACAATCTTTGAGGAGGACGTACACTTAAATGGAACAAGCCTGCTAAAATGCCCAGAATACCTGCTGCAATATGATGCGATGCAATTCCACCTGGATTGAAAGGGTCAAAACCTTCAGCACCCCAAGATGGTGCCACAGCTTGCACTCTTCCTGTTAAACCATATGGATCTGAAACCCATATACCTGGTCCAAAAAAACCAGTTACATGGAATGCTCCGAATCCAAAACATAATACTCCAGATAAAAATAAATGAATTCCGAAAATTTTAGGAAGATCAAGAGATGGCTTACCTGTACGTTCATCACGAAACAATTCAAGGTCCCAATAGACCCAATGCCAAATTGCCGCTAAAAACAATAATCCAGATAGTATGATATGTACTGCAGCTACTCCTTCATAGCTCCAAATACCTGCATTCGTAACAGTATCTCCAGTTATACTCCATCCTCCCCAGGACTTTGTAATTCCTAAACGAGTCATAAATGGAATTACAAACATACCTTGTCTCCACATTGGATCAAGTAGTGGATCTGAAGGATCAAAAACTGCTAGTTCATATAGAGCCATAGACCCAGCCCAGCCAGAAACAAGTGCAGTGTGCATTAAATGCACAGCAATTAGACGACCAGGATCATTTAATACAACCGTATGTACACGGTACCAAGGTAAACCCATTTATTTCTACCTCTCTTACAGAGAAATATCACTTTGCAATTTTCTTATACTTATATATTATATTGATTTGTTGGCTATTTTTTTTACATCCCAGAATATTTATCCATATACTATAGCCAGTATTGAGATTTAAAGATATCACATTTTTTTATGCTCTTTTTGCATGATTTGTGATCATAAATTAAATAAATTCACTCTCATTACATAGAGCATAATAGATGCTACCGCACTATGCTCAATATGTATTCTAACATTTCGTTACTTTAAGTGCAATATGAACATAGATGATTTGAATATATATTCAATCCTGAATTAAATATATCAATATGATTTCTTGTAAAAAAGCTTATAAGACATCCATAAAAAAGTCATTAGTATAATGCCAGATATCTTTCAAACTTTTCTGCAAAAGAAAAGTATCTGTTGTATAAATTTTGCAATATTGTATATTGTATAAAAAAATCAAAAAGCAAAAAGCAAATTTATTTAAATAAATTTGCTTTTTCTTAAAAAGAAACAATTTCGTTTTAGATTAAATAAGAATTGTAATTACTTGACCAATTGAAGGGTTATGACGTATTATTGATAATAATGCTATTACCTTACTTTTTTTTATAACCATATGATATAGGTGGCATTGATTGACAAAGTATATTAAATTATTTTGTGTATGCAAATACACATTTGATATATAAAGTATGTAATATACTTTGAAAATAATATGTTCTAAAAAAGAGTTAGAACATAAATAAGATGAAGAAAAGAAAAGTGAACAAAATCCCTATTATACTATATTGAAATTGAATTTCTAATTGAATATTATTTTTGTTTATAAAGTTCAATCATTTTGATTTGATTTTGATTAATATTCAATTTATTACTGATAATATTTATTAATGAGAATATCAGTTATAATAACTATTGTCTTTGATAAAATACAAATCTATTTATAGATATTATAGAGAGGTCACGCTAAAGCGAATGTGCTTAAGATTAATTAAAACAATTCATCTGGAGATTAATATTAATTATGACTATAGCTATTGGGAAGCCCTCCAAACAGCCAAAAAGTTTGTTTGACGATATGGATGACTGGTTGAGAAGAGATCGTTTCGTATTTGTAGGTTGGTCCGGTCTATTACTATTTCCTTGTGCTTATTTTGCATTGGGTGGATGGTTGACAGGAACTACCTTTGTCACTTCTTGGTATACTCACGGTTTAGCAACTTCATATCTTGAAGGTTGTAACTTCTTAACTGCTGCTGTATCTACACCTGCTAATAGCATGGCCCATTCTTTATTATTATTATGGGGACCAGAAGCACAAGGTGATTTTACTCGTTGGTGTCAGTTAGGTGGTTTATGGACTTTTGTAGCTCTTCATGGTGCTTTTGGTTTAATAGGTTTCATGTTGAGACAATTTGAATTAGCTAAGTCAATTAAATTGCGTCCTTATAATGCAATTGCATTTTCTGGTCCTATTTCTGTTTTTGTCTCTGTATTCTTGATTTACCCCTTAGGACAATCTGGATGGTTTTTTGCACCTAGTTTTGGTGTAGCAGCTATTTTCCGATTTATTTTATTCTTCCAAGGTTTCCATAACTGGACCCTAAATCCTTTTCATATGATGGGAGTTGCTGGAGTTTTAGGTGCTGCTTTACTATGTGCAATTCATGGTGCTACTGTTGAAAATACTCTGTTTGAAGATGGAGATGGTGCAAATACATTCCGTGCTTTCAATCCAACTCAATCTGAAGAAACATATTCAATGGTAACTGCAAACCGATTCTGGTCTCAAATTTTTGGGGTTGCTTTCTCTAACAAACGATGGTTACACTTCTTCATGTTATTTGTTCCTGTTACAGGATTATGGATGAGTGCAATTGGCGTAGTAGGTTTGGCTCTTAATCTAAGAGCATACGACTTTGTATCTCAAGAAATCCGTGCAGCAGAAGACCCTGAATTTGAGACATTCTACACTAAGAATATTCTTCTTAATGAAGGTATTCGTGCTTGGATGGCAGCTCAAGATCAGCCTCATGAAAACCTTGTATTCCCCGAGGAGGTTCTACCACGTGGAAACGCTCTTTAATGGAACCTTAGCTGTAGGTGGTCGCGATCAAGAGACCACCGGTTTTGCTTGGTGGTCTGGTAATGCTAGACTTATCAATTTATCCGGAAAGCTATTAGGTGCTCATGTAGCACACGCAGGATTGATTGTATTCTGGGCTGGAGCTATGAACTTGTTTGAAGTAGCTCATTTTGTTCCAGAAAAACCTATGTATGAACAGGGGTTAATTCTTTTACCACACTTGGCTACCCTAGGATGGGGTATTGGCCCTGGTGGAGAAGTTGTAGATACATTCCCTTACTTTGTTTCTGGAGTCTTACATCTTATTTCTTCAGCAGTACTAGGATTTGGTGGTGTATATCATGCACTAATTGGACCAGAAACTTTAGAAGAATCATTTCCATTTTTTGGATATGTTTGGAAGGATAAAAATAAAATGACTACTATTCTAGGTATTCATCTTATCCTTTTAGGTGCTGGTGCATTTTTATTAGTTTTTAAAGCTTTGTGGTTTGGAGGTGTGTATGATACTTGGGCCCCTGGTGGTGGAGATGTAAGAAAAATTGTGAATCTTACTCTAAACCCTAGTATTGTGTTTGGGTATTTACTTAAGTCGCCTTTTGGTGGTGAAGGCTGGATTGTCAGCGTAGACAACATGGAAGATATTATTGGTGGACATGTTTGGTTAGGGTCTATCTGTATCTTTGGTGGCATTTGGCATATTTTAACTAAACCATTTGCTTGGGCTCGCCGTGCTTTTGTCTGGTCAGGAGAAGCGTACTTATCATATAGTTTGGCTGCCATTTCTGTAATGGGCTTTATTGCTTGTTGTTTTGTTTGGTTCAACAATACTGCTTATCCAAGTGAATTTTATGGACCAACTGGACCAGAAGCATCTCAGGCTCAAGCTTTCACTTTCTTAGTTAGAGATCAACGTTTAGGAGCAAACGTTGGTTCAGCACAGGGCCCTACAGGTCTTGGTAAATATCTAATGAGATCTCCTACTGGAGAAATTATCTTTGGAGGTGAAACAATGCGTTTCTGGGATCTTCGTGCTCCATGGCTTGAACCATTGAGAGGTCCTAATGGACTTGATCTTGCTAAACTGAAAAAAGATATTCAGCCTTGGCAAGAAAGAAGATCTGCAGAATATATGACTCATGCTCCACTAGGTTCTTTGAATTCAGTAGGTGGAGTAGCGACTGAGATTAATGCAGTTAACTATGTATCTCCTCGTAGTTGGCTATCAACTTCTCATTTTGTACTTGGATTCTTTTTCTTTGTAGGACATTTGTGGCATGCAGGACGTGCACGTGCTGCAGCAGCTGGTTTTGAAAAAGGAATTGATCGTGATACAGAACCTGTATTGTTTATGAATCCACTAAACTAAATGTCAAAGTTGTAATTTGATTCTGATCTTTTTCCAAATGGACAGACACTTCTTTCATTCTTCAATGAAGAATGAAAGAAGTGTCTGTCCATTTGGAAATCTTTTTTTTCTCTAGAAAAGAGATAAGATACCAATCTTTGATTTTTGAGATAGTATATTTTTTTATTCAAATGATCTTTATTCATAGATAATATTTTTTTTAAAAAGCAGATTTAAACAATTAATATTACGTCAAATTTTATATCACACAAAAAGACTCTTGTACTAATAAGAGTACAATAATAATGATTATTAATATAATTATATTAAATATATAAAAACATTAGATTTACAGCCTATATTTTTATAGGTAATAACTATTGAACTACCTTAATAAGGTAGTTCATTTATTGACAGTTTTCTAAACTGAAACTTGAAATATAGTAATAATAGTTATTATGAGTTTTCCTTTTTACTTAGTTGAAGTGATTATTTGGAGTATATCTTACTTTTTTTAATAAGAAAATAATGAATTAGATAATATTTAAGTTAGATAGCTTTTTCACCTGTTTATTTTAATCTTTACAATCTATATTGTATGAATAATACTTTGTTTGTATAAATAACTGTTTGATTCTACCTTTATATAAAGGTATACCTTATTATAAGGTACTTTATATAAGGTATTTAAGTATTTATGAAACATACTAACTTTAATAAAAGTTATATACTATATAATTCAACTAAAAAGTATATATTATAGTATATACTTAAATGTGTTACTTAGCTAGTAAGTAACACATTTATTCATCAAAATAATTTTTATCAAAAAATGTAATGTAGAGAAATCTAAACAAATTTATATTTATAACGTGCAAAGAGTCTATACAAAGACTAAATTTTATAATACCATCAATTTATTGGCTTTCTTATTCAAAATTCTTTTCACTTTGTATAAAGTACATTAAATATTGTATATAATAAAATATTTTGAAATTCCTATTTTTGATTTAAACCATTTGTATACAAAAACCGATAAGCCTATTGAAATAGGCTTATCGGTTTTTGTATACAAATGGTTTAGTAGTGTAATTATCAATTTTTTTAAAATACAAAAAATTTGTATATTGAATATTCCAATTTCTAAGAATAGAAAAGAATTCAAGATAATATATCTTGAATTCTTAATTTTTTTAATAAAGTAGATTCTCAATATGAATTGATCTATAAAACTAGATTACTTAAATCAAGTAAATCTTCATCCAAATATAATAAAATAACTTTATTATATCTTAAGTATACATAGAAAGGAGAGTACAATTAGATGATTTTATTTTGCTTGATATCTCATCAATCTTTTATAAAAGATAAACCTCAAATATTCATTTTAAAAAAGTTTGAATTGCTATTAGGTTTAGCATTATACTATGGAATCTTCATATTAGCTTTACCTATATCAATTCTTCTCTATAAAGCTAAAGAACAATCATGGTTTCGTATAATTGAAACATTAAAACAACCTGTTGTATTGTCTGCTTACAAAATGACTTTTATTACTGCTTGTATAGCAGCAATTATTAATGCTTTAGCAGGACTAATACTTGCTTGGGTTTTAGTAAGATACCATTTTTATGGTAAAAAAATATTAGATGTCGCTATAGATTTACCTTTTGCACTACCTACATCAGTAGGAGGACTTACTTTAATGACTGTATATAGTGATCAAGGTTGGATGGGACCTATTTGTTCTTGGCTTGGAGTTCAAGTGGTGTTTAGTCAGTTAGGTGTATTAATTGCTATGATATTCGTTTCTATTCCATTTGTTGTGCGTACTGTACAACCTGTTTTAGAAAGTATGGAAGAAGAATTAGAAGAAGCAGCTCTTTGTGTAGGAGCTTCTTCTTGGACTACTTTTTGGGAAATTATATTTCCACCTTTAGCACCATCTTTAGTTACTGGTACTGCCTTAGGATTTTCAAGGGCTATAGGGGAATATGGCTCAATTACACTAATTTCATCTAATATACCTACAAAAGATTTAGTAATATCTGTTCTTATTTCTCAAAAATTAGAACAATACGATTATCAAGGAGCTACAGTTATTGCAACTGGTGCTTTATTTGTTTCTTTTATACTCTTATTAGTAATTAATTCTATTCAAGTTTGGAGGCAAACTCTTACTAAATAACTGAATCAATTTAACCTAAAACAAATAATATTTATATTCAATATTAATACGTAATAGAATTATTACATTTTAAAAAATGAAAATGTGATTTTCTTACACTAAAACTTAAATAAAAATCAAATTTTTAATTTGATAATTTTTTCCCATTGACATAGATACCATCTATAGCAAATCTGGCTAGACTTTGCCTATGACCTTGTAAGCGTCGCGTTTTCTTCTTAGCTCGCATTTTGTAAATAGTCACTTTTTTCTCACGACGCAAATGTAAAATACGTCCTTTTACAACTACATTTTCTAACCAAGGTTTACCTAACATCTTAATAGACTGGCTGCGAATAAACAATACACGAGATAACACAATCTTAGTATTTTGTTTTTGTAAAATAGGTACTGAAGGAGCAAGATGACGAATGTCATAAAAACGACCTGTTTCTACTTGGAGTTGTTCACCTCCAGTTTCAATAATTGCATATGTATTCATAATTCAAATATCTTGTAATATAAAATGCCTTTGAAATAATTAATTCACTATAGGCAAGTACTTTAAGAGTATTGTTGATTAAACTAATGTATGTCAAGGTTTTCCATACAGACTATAACTATATAAATTTATGTATATCTTATCTTTTCAAGATTCCTATATATGATATAATTTTTTTATTATTAAAGAATAATCAATTTGATTTAATAAATGATTTTATTTAATACAATAGATTTGATCTATATTCTAATAATAAAAAATATAGATTTTGATAATAAAAAAAAGACTCTATCAAGTATTTGCGTAACTTAATAATATATGTAATATTTTCAAACAATTTTTATGCAATTAAATGAATATGCTTGGATTGTTCCTATTCTTCCGTGTTTATCTGCTGCAGTTATAGGAATTGGACTTGTATCATTTCGAGATGCAACTCGAAGTTTACGCTTTGTATATGCAATATTAAGTATTAGTATGCTAGTAGGTGCTATGATACTATCTTTTGGTATTTGTTGGGAACAATTTATTGATGGTGCTACTATTTCTTATATTTGGCCATGGATAAAAAATGATTTATTTAATCTACAGATAGGTTATTTGATAGATCCACTGAGTGCTATTATGTTGGTATTAGTAACTACAGTTGGTGTACTTGTCATGATTTACTCTGATGGTTATATGTCACATGACCAAGGGTATGTTAGATTTTTTGGATATCTTAGTTTATTTACTGCTTCAATGCTAGGATTAGTATTGAGCCCTAATTTAGTGCAAGTTTATATATTCTGGGAATTAGTAGGTATGTGTTCATACCTTCTTGTTGGTTTCTGGTTTACTCGTCCTAGTGCAGCTCAAGCTTCTCAAAAGGCATTTATCACAAATCGTGTTGGAGATTTTGGTTTATTGTTAGGCATTTTAGGTTTATATATAACTACTGGTAGTTTTGATTTTACAATTATCTCTCAACGAATACACGATCTTACTTTGAATGGTACAATAAATTTTCCATTAATGAGTGTATTTTTTATTTTGTTTTTTATGGGACCAATTGCTAAATCTGCTCAATTTCCTTTACATGTTTGGTTACCTGATGCTATGGAAGGTCCAACTCCTATATCAGCGCTTATACATGCTGCTACTATGGTAGCAGCAGGTATTTTTTTGGTTGCAAGAGTACTTCCGATCTTTCAACAAATTCCATTTATGATGGATTTTGTTGCTTGGACAGGTGGATGTACAGCCTTTTTAGGAGCTAGTATAGCTCTTGTTCAAAGGGATTTAAAAAAAGGATTAGCATATTCTACCATGTCTCAATTAGGATATATGATGTTAGCATTAGGAATAGGTTCATATAAAGCAGGTATTTTTCATCTAATTACTCATGCATATTCAAAAGCATTATTATTTTTAGGATCTGGATCAGTAATTCATGCTATGGAACCTATAGTTGGTTACAACCCTACTAAAAGTCAAGATATGGGTTATATGGGAGGACTCAGAAAATATATGCCTATCACGGGTAATACCTTTTTAATAGGAACTTTATCTCTTTGTGGTATACCTCCTTTTGCATGTTTCTGGTCAAAAGATGAAATTCTTGCTAATGCATGGACAAAGTTTCCTGTACTTGGATGGTTAGCTTGGATTACTGCTGGAATTACTGCTTTTTATATGTTTCGTATGTATTTACTTACTTTTGAAGGAAATTTTAGAGGTAATTCAAATTTCAATTCGTTTGAATCACTAAAAAATGAAAACAATATTGTAAATACAAAAGAAAATGATCCATATTTGGATCCATTAACAAAAAATAAGTTGACTCCACATGAGTCAACTTTAGCTATGACATTTCCATTAGTGATTTTATCAATTCCTACCATTTTGATAGGGTTATTGGGAGCTCCTTTACCATCTGGTATTCCTGGATCAGATTTATTATCTTCTTATTTTCATATTTCTCATATTTCTTCACATGAGGTTGAAAACCATTGGATAGAATTCTTTTTTGAATCTTTTCCTTCTGTAAGTCTAGCAAGTATTGGTGCTTTAATTGCATATTTTATTTATGGGCCTCATAATTCATCTTTAAGAGACCTCAATAATGAAATGGATCCTAAACCTTCAGGAACATGGACTCTCTTAGTTAATGGTATTTATAATTGGTCAAAAAATAGAGCATATATAGATTTGATTTACAATCAAATTTTTGTTTTAGGTACACGTGCTCTTGCACGTTTTATTTCTTTAGTCGATCAATGGATAATTGATGGAGCTGTAAATACTACCGGTTTATTAACCTTATTAAGCGGAGAAAGTACAAAATATGGCGAAGGAGGAAAAACTACATCATATATTTTTGGACTAGCTTTAGTTACAGTTACATTACCAATTGGTATTCTATTAATACAGTTAATAGTTGCTTAATTTACCTTATCAATTGTTTTTCATTTGAATTCAAATGAAAAACAATTGATAAGATATCAAAAGATACATATTTAACAATAAAAAAAAGATCTTTTAATAAAGATCAACAATAAAATATTGTTGATCTAATGATTATTCTGATAATAATATATCAGATACATGAGCATCCATGGCTGAGTGGTAAAAGCACCCAACTCATAATTGGAGAAATCGCAGGTTCGAATCCTGCTGGATGCAAGTTATTTTAATCACTCTTTATATTACATATAAAGAGTGATTAAAATAACAATTTTTTTAAATAAAACTATACTGTTGACATCTTGATTATATCTGTTCACAATAATATAAAAATGTTAAAATGCACTTGTTGATATCTTAATAAAGATTTTAGCAAAAAAATAGGTTCAAATAGATTTCCAAATATAATCAAATTGATTATTAATGATTTTTTAAAAAAATTCACTAATTGAATATGGACAAAATTAAGTATCGTCCTATTGGAATGAAAGCTATTCGTCTTTTGGAAAGAAGACAATACACTTTTGATGTAGATGTTAAAGCTACAAAAACTGAAGTGAAACGTTGGATAGAAGGTTTTTTTAGTGTTAAAGTGGTAGGTATGAATAGTCACCGACCACCAAAAAAAAAAAAACGCATGGGGTCTGTAATAGGATATCCAGTTCGATATAAAAGAATGATTGTGACTTTAAAAGTAGGTGATTCTATTCCATTATCTTAATTGTTTTTAATCAAAAAAATAAATTATAATAAAAATTATGGGGATTCGTTCATATAGAGCTTATACACCAGGAACACGAAACAGATCTGTATCTGAATTTACAGAAATAAATAAATCCCGTCCTGAAAAGAGATTAACTTCAAAAGTTTCAAAACATCAGGGAAGAAATAATAGAGGTGTAATTACTAGTCGACATAGAGGAGGCGGGCACAAACGCTTATATCGTGACATAGATTTTAGACGTGACAAACAAGGAGTAAATGGAACTATTCTAACAATTGAATATGATCCAAATAGAAATGCACGAATTTGTCTTACATCTTATGAAGATGGTGAAAAAAGATATATTTTACACTCCCGTGGAGTAATGATTGGGAATCAAATCTTATCTGGTCCAGATGCTCCCATTGTACCAGGGAATGCTTTACCTCTGAGTGCGGTTTGAATTATCAATCTACAAAATTGGCAAAAACCAATCAAACCAGTAGCAAGGTTTGTAAATCCATCACTAGAGTATATGAATTTTAAATAATCAAATTTTTTATACAATAAAGACCATTATATAAATCTATAATGGTGAAATAAAGCTTGTGATAAAAAAAGATTGTACATTTTTTTATGTAAATAGATTTCCAATCTTATGGATAAGGTAATATGGAAAAGATATAGATTTCAAGCATAAACACTAATGGTAAAAAATTAAGCATATTATATAATATATATTATTCTTCAAATCCAATTTGATGGTCAGAGACAAAAATGGAGCTACAATGAAGAATTCATAATTATTCAAATTATATATCAAATTTTCAAAAATTATATATAATTTGAAGGTGTTAAGTATGCATCCTAAGTTATCACAAAAACAATACTGATTTTAAAGTAGATCGATAAAGTCATTCATGTTGAACTATATTATAATAAATAGGTCAAATGAGGGGAATTAAAACCTAGGATACTTCGTTCTTTTTATATAAAAAAATATATAAAACATATTAATAATAGAAATTATATGTGAGTATCTAGAAAGCTGTATGCCTTGAGAGAGGCTTGTACAGTTTGGGAAGGGGTTCACATGTTACAAACATTACATGTTGTAGCCTACTTCAACCAATATACCATTAGGAACAAGTGTTCATAATATAGAACTACAACCTGGGAAAGGAGGACAAATAGTACGAGCGGCTGGAACTGTGGCTCAAATTATAGCAAAAGCAGGTCAATTGGCAACTTTAAGGTTGCCTTCTGGTGAAATACGTTTAGTACCTCAAGCATGTTTTGCTACAGTAGGTCAAGTTGGAAATATAGATGCAAATAATCGGAAATTAGGCAAAGCTGGAGCTAAAAGATGGCTCGGTAAACGACCAAAAGTAAGAGGGGTAGTAATGAACGCAGCTGATCACCCTCATGGTGGAGGTGAAGGCCGTGCACCGATTGGAAGAAAAAGACCCTTAACTCCTTGGGGACGTCCTACATTAGGTAAAAGAACTCGATCTCGTCAAAAATATAGCGAAAATTTGATTTTGCGTCGTCGCAAAAATGCATAATTAGATAATTATTTTCATTTTTTTATAAAAGGCTGAAAATAAAACTAACTAAGTTAAATTAATAGAATTAGCAATGACACGTTCATTAAAGAAAGGGCCTTTTGTCGCGGATCATTTGCTTAAAAAAATAGAAAACCTAAACTCTCAAGGAGAAAAGAGAGTAATTGTGACTTGGTCACGTGGATCCACAATAGTACCTGCTATGATTGGGCATACTATTGCTGTGTATAATGGTCGAGAACATCTTCCTATTTTTGTAACCGATCTTATGGTAGGGCATAAATTAGGTGAATTCTCTCCTACTCGTACATTCCGAGGACATGCTAAAAGTGATAAAAAATCTCGACGCTAAAATATTAGGAGAGAATTCATGATTCAAATGAATGATTCAAAATTAGAAGTTCTAGCATTGGGCAAAAATATTCGTATGTCGCCTCACAAAGTGAGAAAAGTTATAGATCAAATTCGTGGGCGATCTTATGAAGAGGCACTTATGTTATTAACATTCATGCCTTATAGAGCTTGTGATCCGATTTTAAAAGTTGTTTGTTCTGCAGCTGCAAATGCAAGCCATAATTTTGGCTTTCGGAAAAGCACCTTATATATTAGTGAAGCAAAAGTAGATAAGGGCCCTCTTTTCAAGAGGTTTCGCCCAAGAGCACAAGGACGTGGTTTTCCAATATCTAAGCCCACTTGTTACATTACAATAGTGATAACTAGTCGTACTTAATAAGTACAAAGTCAAATGCGATAACATATATTATATTTATTAGCCCACTAGTTGGGTGGGAATTGTGTGACACATGGGTCAAAAAATTCATCCACTTGGTTTTCGTCTTGGTGTAACCCAAGAACATTTATCAAATTGGTTTGCACGGCCTAGCCGTTATTCTGATCTTCTTGAAGAAGATGAAAAAATAAGAAATTGTATTAAAGAATATGTACGAACACATATTCGTAATTCTTCTAATTATGGTGGTATTTCTCGTGTAAAAATTCAACGTAAAACTGATCTAGTACAAGTAGATATACATACAGGATTCCCTGCCTTATTGATAGAAGGAAGAGGAAAAGGATTATTAGTTTTAAAACAAAGTGTACTAAATTCAATTAGCACTGAACGAAAATTAAAAATCACTTTGTCTGAAATAGATAAATATTATGCAGAAGCAAATATTCTTGCAGAATATATCGCTTTACAACTTGAAAGTCGAGTAGCTTTCAGAAGAACAATGAAAAAAGCAATTCAATTAGCTATGGAACAAGGTAAAGTAAAAGGTATTAAAATACAAATTGCAGGACGACTAAATGGAGCTGAAATTGCTCGTGTTGAATGGGCTCGTGAAGGAAGGGTGCCGCTACAGACTCTCCGAGCATGCATTGATTATTGTCATTATCCAGCTCAAACCACTTATGGTGTACTAGGGATTAAAGTTTGGATTTTTAAAGGTGAGGAATAAAATAATATTGTGAATCTTTTTAAAAAGATATTCACAATATTCAGAATATTGAGAATATCTTGAACTGTTACGGTTAGTCTCATTATGAATATCAATTAATTAAAGGTTAATATGCTTAGTGTGCGACTCGTTAAATTGATTTGTTTTAAAAAAAAATTTGAAAACAAATCAATTTATAATCACTTTTTCAAAGTTTATAAGTGATATATATCTGATGACTTTAATACTGATAAACTACAGAAAGTTTATTTAATAAACTTCAATCATTTTCTCTACATTTTGTGTACAAATTGAAATTTGTAAAGCGAGAAATTATTCATAGTTGTTAAGATTAATGACTATTAATATGCGCATGGTCACATAAATAACTATTCAAAATAGACAGCAAAAATAATAATATGCAATATATTAGATATATTATAATAATATTTTGGTGAATAACTGAATGACAATATATTGATTCTATCCATAAGCCTTCTATCTATTTCACTAAGAATAAGATTAAACACATAATGGCTTTGCTGAAGAGAAGAGACCTAAACGTATATATGTTATAGGCCATCAGAACGATGTAATCTGTGAAGATGCTTAAAAAACTTATTTAGTTTTAGGCTTGCATCAGAGAGGATAGTGAATGAAGCCTTAATAGTTAATTAAGAAAATCAATTATGTGCATAACCTATACACTAAGTTTATTTGAGATACTTAATCATCTAGTATGATGAGCTGACATTCACGTATGAAGTAATTATAGTTATAAGAGAATTATGTATTCTATTTAATTTAGAATCAATTCATTTATTATTACAATAATATAAAAACTATTTTAGTCATGAGGAGCCGGATGAAGAGAAAGTTTCATGTCCGGTTTTGTAGTAGAGATATTTTAGATATCTACTATAACCCTAGAAGAACAAAATTTCGTAAACAACACAGAGGTAGAATGAAAGGGGTTGCCACACGAGGGAATCAAATTGCTTTTGGAAGATTTGCTTTACAAGCAATGGAAGCATCTTGGATTACATCTCGCCAAATTGAAGCAGGTCGTCGTGCTATGACACGATATGCGCGACGTGGAGGAAAATTGTGGATCAAAATTTTCCCAGATAAACCGATTACTATGCGCCCTGCAGAAACACGTATGGGATCTGGTAAGGGTGCTCCAGAATATTGGGTAGCAGTTGTAAAACCAGGAAGAATTTTATATGAAATGAGTGGTATATCAGAAACAATTGCTCGAGCTGCTATGAGAATAGCAGCTTATAAAATGCCAATAAAGACCCGATTTATTGTTGCTAATCTTTCCAAAAATCCTACAAACGATTGAAAATATTAGAACATTCTATATTGTTATTGAATAAAAATTATATTCTCTTATAAGAGATATTTTATATCTGAAATTTAATATAAATATGTAGTTTGTTATGAAAAAAATCAAACCAAAATGTGGAATAGATATTCGAACTATTTGAAATGAATTAAGAAAACACAAAGCTTATGATCCAACCTCAATCTTATCTTAATGTGGCTGATAACAGTGGAGCTCGTAAATTAATGTGTATTCGTGTTTTAGGATCTAACAATCGAAAATATGCGAATATTGGCGACATGATTATTGCTGTAGTTAAAGAAGCTGTTCCTAATATGCCTCTTAAGAGATCAGAAGTAATACGTGCAGTTATAGTACGTACTCGTAAAGGACTCAAACGTGATAACGGTATGATTTTACGTTTTGATGATAATGCAGCTGTAGTAATTAACACAGAAGGAAATCCACGTGGTACACGTGTCTTTGGTCCAGTAGCTCGTGAATTAAGAGAATTAAATTTTACTAAGATAGTATCTTTAGCTCCTGAAGTGCTTTAATTATATGTAATCATACACACTGTTTAACTATATTGAATTTCAATGTTTATTATCAATTTAAAATTGAATCTTATCAGTATTAGATATTCATTCTAAATGAATATCTAATACTGATAAGATTCAATTAGTTCTAGTTTCATAAGATTGTGTGACAATTTATGAAAACATTTATTGAAATTACAATTTTTTACAAAAAAAATTATTTCATATTGACGTTAAGTATTGTCTACTTTTAAGTAGCACATACTTAACGTCAATCAAGTAATTATTACTTCTGTAATTGTGTTTATAATTGATCCTCTTATTAAAAACATTGATTCTATAGATTACAAAAAGGAGTAATTATGAGTAATGATATCATATCTAATATGATTACATCTATACGTAATGCTATTCTAAGTAAAACAAAAACTGTAGACATTCTGGCGACTACTACTACACGTAGTATAGCTAAAATTCTTCTACAAGAAGGTTTTATAGATGGGCTTAGAGAAAGACAAGAAAATGGAAGACGTTTATTATTGCTTACACTTCACTATGAAAGAAAAAATAAAAGCAAAATCACAACTAGTTTAAGACGTATTAGTAAACCTGGACTAAGAGTCTATTCTAATCACCAAGAAATTCCTAAAGTTTTAGGTGGAATAGGAATTGTCATTCTTTCAACTTCTAAAGGAATTATGGTTGATAGAGAAGCAAGACACAAAAAAATTGGAGGAGAGATAATATGTTATGTATCTTAAAATATATAGAATATATATCTTCAATAAACCTTGAAATTTTTAATAATAAATGGGTATTAAGAAATACCCATATTATTATGGATTCTGTTTGTTTATTTAAAAAAAACAAGGGGAATCTATGAAAAAGCAGAATCTAGTTGAAATGGAAGGAACAATTACTGAATCTCTTCCAAATGCTATGTTTCGAGTTTGTTTAGATAATGGATGCTATGTATTAGCTCATATATCTGGAAAAATAAGGAGAAACTATATACGTATTCTAATTGGAGATAGAGTAAAAGTAGAATTAAGTCCATATGACTTAAGCAAAGGACGTATAACTTATCGATTACGCATTAAATCTATAAATGATTCAAATGATTTAATAAAGTAATTTATTTATGATTTTATTGTATGAAAAATTAAATTTATAGGAGTTCTACTATATAAAACTTATATAGTAATATAAATTTTTTATAAAAAAAATGAATAATAATCACTATTTCGTTTTAAAAATATATTTGTGAAAAATGTTATTTAATGTCATTTATTTGATTTAATAGAGGTAAAATTAAGATGAAAGTAAGAGCTTCAGTTCGTAAAATTTGTGATAATTGTCGTCTAATTCGTAGACGAGGAAAAGTTATGGTCGTATGCTCAAATCCTAAACATAAACAATGTCAAGGATAGTATTATATGTATTTAAAAAATATTTATTTATAAAAAATTGAATTTCATTCAGTATTTCTTTAAATAAATATTTTTTCTTACAAAATGAGACTTTTGTGGTGTACCTTAGATTGATTCTATATCAATTAAAAAATACAGGATAATTTTATATTATGGCAAAAACAGCAAACAAAATAAATATACGTAAAGTAAAAAGAAAAACTCCAAAAGCAATAATTCACGTACAAGCAAGTTTTAATAATACTATTGTGACTGTGACTGATGTACAAGGACAAGTTATATCTTCTTGCTCTGCAGGAGCTTGTGGTTTTAAAGGAGCTAAAAAGAACACTCCTTTTGCTGCTCAAACTGCAGCAGAAAATGCTATTCGTTTATTAATAGATCAAGGCTTAAAACAAGCAGAAGTTATGATAAGTGGTCCAGGTCGGGGACGAGATACAGCATTACGCGCTATTAGGAATAGTGGTATAACACTAAGTTTAGTAAGAGATGTTACTCCATTACCTCATAATGGTTGTAGACGCCCTAAAACACGTCGTGTATAACAAGGAGAAATATGGGTCAATATACAATTAATCTACGCGAATCGTATCCAGTATGGAAAATAGGAAGTAAAATAGATTCAACTAAAGAAGAATGCTTAGATTACATGTTGTTTATTGCCTCTCCTTTGTTGGCAGGACAAGCTACTACTCTAGGTGTAGCTATCCGTAGAACTTTACTTGAAAGTATACAAGGTACAGCTATTGTAGCTGCTAAAATCTATGGAGCAGCTCACGAATATTCTACACTAGAAGGAATACAAGAATCTATTCATGATATTCTTCTTAATTTAAAACAAGTAATAATAAAAAACAAAATATGTGAATTTCAGAAATGTTTAATTAGTATAATAGGACCTAAAAAGGTTACTGCTGCAGATATCGAACTTTCTCAGAATATTACCATATCTAACCCATATCATCATATTGCTACTATTACTAAACCTATTCGATTTCAAGTAGAACTTATTATTAATAAAGGTAGAGGATACTTAATTCAAGATGGAAATGATGTTCAAGATGGTTATTTCCCTGTAGATGCGTTATTTAATCCTGTTCGTAATGTGAATTTTAGTATTCACAATTTAGCTGAGCAACAAGAAGCACTTATATTGGAAATATGGACTAATGGAGCTATAACTCCATTAGACGCTTTACGTCAAGGTTCAGAAAACCTAATTCATTTATTTTTACCACCTTTTGGATTGGAAGATGATACATACATGACGTCTCTGGGATCACAAGATTATAATATCCACATAAAAAATTCATTAAAAGAAAAATTTGAATTGCATTCTATAGAAAGAATAGAAGATTCTCATCTTATCAAAGACCAATTTTTAGAATATTCTAAAACACCTATTGAACTACTTGAATTATCTACAAGACCTTTTAAGTGTTTGAAAAATGCTAATATATATACTATAAATGATTTATTAAAATTAAGTCAACAAGATTTGTTAAAAATTTCTAATATGGGACCGAGTTCTGTCAAACAAATTGTAGAAGCATTAGATAAACGTTTTGGAATTAATTTAAAATTGAAATAAAATATTTGAACAACAATTTATTACAATATCACTTGTTGAGATAATTAGATTTTTAGTGTAAATCATTTTTTAAAAAAAATTGTATTCATATTAAATCTAATAAAAACCTATAAATGATATAGGCCTTAAACTTCAAGGCCTATATCATTTATTAAATTGGTAAAATGAATGAGTGAACACTATGATCTAGTCTAGATTTTAGACTAGATCATAGTGATCACTCATGAAATGATCAAATACTCACTTCAATCTTTGTATATTGATTGTCAGTATTATTCTATTTTTTTAGAAAAGACCTAAAGTTAAAGATTTATCAATAGGTAAAGCAGCTCCAATACCTAACCATAAAGCTACAACTGTTCCAAAAAGAAATACAGTTGTAGCCACTGGACGACGGAATGGATTTTGGAATTTGTTCACATTTTCTAAAAATGGAACAGTTAATAAGCCAGCAGGTACTGCTGCCATTAATAATACTCCCAATAATTTGTTGGGTACGGTACGTAAGATTTGGAAAACAGGGAAAAAATACCATTCAGGTAAAATTTCTAAAGGTGTAGCAAAAGGATTTGCAGGCTCACCTATCATTGAAGGCTCAAGTACTGCTAGTCCTACGTTGCATGCAATAGTACCAAAAATCACTACTGGGAAAATGTATAACAGGTCGTTAGGCCATGCTGGTTCGCCATAGTAATTATGACCCATGCCTTTAGCTAACTTAGCTCTTAATACAGGATCTGTTAAATCTGGTTTTTTAGTCATTAAGATAGGTAGCATCATTAATATTACTGCTCCCCCTCTAAGAACTGATCATGAGAAATTTTTCTCAATCAGCTCAAGTAAAAATATAGTTTATTATAAATCTATATATTAATTCAATTTTGAAATTTTCTATTTATATAGCAGTATTTTATGAAAAAAATGAAAAACTGAATTGAATCTACTCTAGATAAGTTAGTAATCTACTAACTACATAAATTAGTAACTATTTATTACTTATTGGCCAAATCAGTATACAATTTTTTTCAATTACTTCTTGGCCGATCTTTTCCTTTTATAAAGATATTGATATTTTTAATCTAATTTTAAAATCTTTTAAAGATTGGGTTGTTCATGTTTAAGCTTGCTATATATCATTAGGTTTTGTTATATTCCGGTGGCATTTTTTTATCTGATTATAATGAAAGGGAATGTAAACATTTTTTAAGCCACTTTAAGAATAAAGTAAGTATTAAGACTTTACGGAACAATTAGATTAACCATAGAATATTTCTTTTGTATTGAAAAAAAGAATTATCTGAGCTTCAAACCTTTCAATTTATTTAGTATATATTGAAAAATCAGTCAGATTCAAATTACTTGATCAAGTCAAGTAGCAGTTTACTGATTTACATCAATGTATCTGCAATGCTAAACATTTTTCAAACCGCACACTCCCATAATCTAAACTCCTTGATGTGAAATAAATAATAAATCATACTCTATATGCATATAAACAAATTTTTTATAAATTACTCGCATTGAATATTCCCATGAAATATGATACTAAATTTCTTAATAAATTGTATATCATACATGGCAGCAAGACCCTCAATCACTATAAATAAATTAAACAATATGAAAAGGTGTTATATATTTTCATATATAACCAAATTCAATTATAGAGGTCCAGAAATTCCTTGTTTTCTGATCATTAAAAAGTGCATTAACATAAATACAGCTGTTAATAGAGGTAAAACAAATGTATGTAAACTATAAAAACGAGTTAATGTAGTTTGTCCAACACTGACACTTCCACGTAGTAATTCTACTATAGGAGCTCCAATAATTGGAATCGCATCAGGTACTCCAGTTACAATTTTAACTGCCCAATAACCTATTTGGTCCCAAGGTAAAGAATATCCAGTTACGCCAAATGATACAGTTAATACTGCCAAAATAACACCTGTAACCCAAGTTAATTCACGAGGTTTTTTAAAACCTCCAGTTAAATAGACACGAAAAACATGTAAGATCATCATCAATACCATCATACTTGCTGACCATCTATGAACAGAACGAATTAACCATCCAAAATTGACATCTGTCATAATGTATTGAACAGAAGCAAAAGCCTCTGCTACAGTAGGACGATAATAAAAAGTCATTGCAAAACCAGTAGCTACTTGAATTAAAAAACAAGTTAGTGTAATACCACCTAAACAATAAAAAATATTTACATGTGGTGGAACATATTTACTAGTGATATCATCAGCTATAGCTTGAATTTCAAGACGTTCTTCAAACCAGTCATAAATTTTACCCATATTCAATAATACTCCAAGTCAATTGATTTCACGGTTGAACTACCTTTTAAATTTGTTTAAAAGAAATTATTCTTACTTTTGATAGTGATATAATGGATAATAATTGGTAAAAATCTTTGAGAATTCGATATTCTTTATACAGTTTTCTTTATTCCATATCATATTGTTATAGAACATTATTTAGTCATACTGATTTTCTGCTTGATCAAAATGTAACAAAAATCTTGTCTGTAATTTAGTGAAACTATTTTTTCCTATCTTTTGATAATGTTATTATTGAACATTTTTTTATATTCTTCTTGTTTAAAGTAAGAATATAAGTGTATTTATTCATGTTAATCATTTTATTTTGTAGATACTATAGATATCTATAGAGAAGAGTCTATCTATGTTTTTGTGTGTCATCTGAAAAAACTTTCAAAGTAAAAATTTACCATGCAGGAATACAAATTTGATTCCTGCATGGTAAATTTTTCTTGAAAATCACAAAAAAAACTTGTCTTCTTGATAAAATTATACTAATAAATAAACTTTGAAAAGTTATTACAAAGTATCAATTGTATCAAATTCAAATTTGATTTCTTTCCATACTTCACATGCAGCAGCTAATTCAGGACTCCATTTGCAAGCTTCACGAATTACTTCATTTCCTTCACGAGCAAGATCACGGCCTTCATTACGCGCTTGTACGCAAGCTTCCAAAGCTACACGGTTTGCAACTGCACCAGGTGCATTACCCCATGGATGGCCAAGAGTACCTCCACCAAATTGAAGTACAGAATCATCTCCGAAGATTTCTGTAAGTGCAGGCATGTGCCAAACGTGAATTCCTCCAGAAGCTACTGGAAGGACACCAGGCATAGATACCCAATCTTGGGTAAAGTAAATACCACGACTGCGGTCTTTTTCAATATAATCATCACGAAGAAGATCTACAAATCCAAGTGTTACTTGACGTTCTCCTTCAAGTTTACCTACAACAGTACCAGAGTGAATATGGTCTCCACCAGACATACGTAAAGCTTTAGCTAAAACACGGAAGTGAATACCATGATTTTTCTGTCTATCGATAACTGCGTGCATAGCACGGTGAATATGTAAAAGAAGACCATTATCACGGCAATAATGAGCTAAACTGGTGTTAGCTGTAAAACCACCTGTCAAATAGTCATGCATAATGATTGGTACGCCTAATTCTTTAGCGTATTCCGCTCTTTTCATCATTTCTTCACAAGTACCAGCAGTAGCATTTAGATAATGTCCTTTGATTTCTCCGGTTTCTGCTTGTGCTTTGTAGATAGCTTCTGCTACAAACAAGAAGCGGTCTCTCCAACGCATAAATGGTTGAGAGTTTACGTTTTCATCATCTTTTGTAAAATCCAAACCACCACGAAGACATTCATATACAGCTCTACCGTAATTCTTAGCAGATAAGCCTAATTTAGGTTTAATAGTACAGCCTAACAATGGGCGGCCATATTTATTAATTTTATCTCTTTCTACTTGGATCCCATGAGGAGGACCTTGGAAAGTTTTAGAATATGCAGGAGGAATGCGTAAATCTTCTAGACGTAGAGCTCGAAGTGCTTTGAAACCAAATACATTACCTACAATAGAAGTAAATAGGTTAGTAACAGAACCTTCTTCAAATAGATCTAGAGGATAAGCTACATAAGCAATGTATTGATTTTCTTCTCCAGCAACAGGTTCAATATCATAACATCTTCCTTTATAACGATCCAAACTAGTAAGTCCATCTGTCCAAACGGTAGTCCATGTTCCAGTAGAAGACTCTGCTGCTACAGCAGCACCTGCTTCTTCAGGTGGTACTCCAGGCTGAGGAGTCATGCGGAATGCAGCTAAAATATCAGTTTCTTTGGTCTCATATTCAGGAGTGTAATATGTAAGTCTGTAATCTTTTACTCCTGCTTTAAATCCAGCACCTGCTTTAGTTTCGGTCTGTGGTGACATAACTCTTTCTCCATAAAAATCTAATGATAACTCTTGCAAGCACAAAATCTGCTCGACAAATTATGACTTATGTACTAATAGAATTACACTATTTAAAACTTTAAGAACATATATACATAAAAAATAAAAATTCTAAATATGTTTTTATTAAAAAACTCAATTCAAGAAATTATTTTATGTGAAATACGAATCTCATCTTATATAGTCTTCTTGTATATATTGCATTTTTTGTTTATTTTTTGTTACTATCTGTAAACTATAAAATAACTAGATCGACTCTATATATAGAGTTTTATATATCAGTATGAACTGATAGCTATTTAGTGAGATTTTAGTAAAAACTTAAGAAGTGAAGATATCTTTTTGATTATACAATATAATTCATATTATATGCAAGTACTTCCTTCTTAATTAGCAACAAGTAGTCTTATCATAGGTATTTGTGGATTTGATTGTTTTTGATTTAATAATTTTTTTTTTAAAAAAAGTAAATTTTTATATTCTTTAAAATAACCCACCCATCAAAATACAAATCAAATTTGTTGATATAAAAAAATCAAATTGAACGTTACAAAGTAAATTAATTGTCAAGTAAGTAATCTATTTAAATTTAAGTTGAAGGTTCAACTTAGTTGAACTTCATATATTATTTTTTATATAAAAAAATAACGGTCCATTAAGCACCTAAAATTCATGTCATAATCAATTTGAAAGTCTGTCTGAGTAGTTGCTGTGTTATAGTTGTTCTAGTTTTAAACTTAAAACAAGGAAAAAATGATCCTGTCAGCGACCTATTCGTTAATGTGACAGACCTCTTCTATTTCGTGTCTGAAGAGAGGAGAATCTCAATGACTATTCGTTCATCAGAACCAGAAGTCAAGATTTTAGTAGATATTGATCCTGTAAAAACCTCTTTTGAAAAATGGGCTAAGCCAGGACATTTTTCCCGTGCATTAGCAAAAGGACCTAGTACCACAACTTGGATTTGGAATCTTCATGCTGATGCTCATGATTTTGATAGTCATACTTCCGATTTGGAAGAAATTTCTAGAAAAGTATTTAGTGCTCACTTTGGTCAACTTGCTGTGATTTTTATTTGGTTAAGTGGGATGTATTTCCATGGAGCACGTTTTTCTAATTATGAAGCATGGTTAAGTGACCCTACCCATATTAAACCAAGTGCTCAAGTTGTTTGGCCAATTGTTGGGCAAGAAATTTTAAATGGAGATGTAGGTGGAGGCTTCCAGGGAATTCAAATTACCTCTGGTTTCTTCCAAATTTGGCGTGCTGCTGGAGTAACTAGTGAATTGCAACTATATTCTACTGCTATTGGTGGTTTAGTAATGGCAACATTAATGTTAATAGCTGGATGGTTTCACTATCACAAAACAGCACCTAAACTAGCTTGGTTCCAAGATGTAGAATCAATGCTTAACCATCACTTAGCAGGTTTATTAGGACTTGGTTCTTTATCATGGGCTGGACATCAAATTCATGTGTCTTTACCTATTAATCAATTATTGGATGCTGGAGTAGATCCTAAAGAAATTCCTTTACCTCACGAATTTATATTAAATAGAGATTTACTTGCTCAACTTTATCCTAGTTTTTCTAAAGGATTAACTCCTTTCTTTAGTTTAAATTGGTCAGAATATTCTGATTTTTTAACCTTTCGTGGGGGACTTAATCCTGTAACAGGTGGTCTTTGGCTAACAGATACAGCTCATCATCATTTAGCTATTGCAGTACTCTTTTTAGTTGCTGGTCATATGTATCGAACTAATTGGGGTATTGGACATAGTATGAAAGAAATTTTGGAAGCTCATAAAGGACCATTTACTGGTGAAGGACATAAAGGTCTTTATGAGACTTTAACCACTTCTTGGCATGCACAGTTAGCTATTAACTTGGCAACTTTAGGATCACTAACAATCATAGTAGCACATCATATGTACTCTATGCCTCCATATCCATATTTAGCAACTGATTATGGTACACAATTATCTCTATTCACTCATCATACATGGATTGGAGGATTTTGTATTGTAGGTGCTGCAGCACATGGTGCTATTTATTTAGTAAGAGATTATGATCCAACAAAACAGTATAATAATTTATTAGATCGTGTATTGCGTCATAGAGATGCAATTATATCTCATTTAAATTGGGTATGTATTTTCTTAGGTTTTCATAGTTTTGGTTTATATATACACAATGATACTATGAGTGCTTTAGGACGTCCTCAAGATATGTTCTCAGATACAGCAATTCAATTACAACCAGTATTTGCTCAATGGGTACAAAGTATCCATGCTGCAGCACCAGGATTTACTGCCCCTAATGCAGGAGCAGCTACAAGCTTGACTTGGGGAGGTGGTAACTTGGTAGCAGTAGGTGGTAAAGTAGCTATGATGCCTATACCATTAGGTACTGCAGACTTCTTAGTACATCATATTCACGCATTTACTATACATGTAACTGTATTAATTTTACTGAAAGGAGTTTTATTTGCTCGCAGTTCACGATTAATTCCAGATAAAGCAAATTTAGGTTTCCGTTTCCCATGTGATGGTCCAGGTAGAGGTGGTACTTGTCAAGTTTCTGCATGGGACCATGTATTCTTAGGTCTATTCTGGATGTACAACTCTATATCTGTAGTAATTTTCCATTTTAGTTGGAAAATGCAATCTGATGTTTGGGGAACTGTAACTAGTAAAGGAGTATCTCATATTACAGGAGGGAATTTTGCTCAAAGTGCGACCACCATTAATGGATGGCTACGCGATTTCTTATGGGCACAAGCATCACAAGTTATCCAATCTTATGGATCTTCTTTATCTGCTTATGGATTATTATTCTTAGGTGCTCATTTTATTTGGGCATTTAGTTTGATGTTCTTGTTTAGTGGCCGTGGATACTGGCAAGAATTAATTGAGTCAATAGTATGGGCTCATAACAAACTTAAAGTAGCTCCTGCTATTCAGCCTAGAGCTCTGAGTATCATTCAGGGACGTGCTGTAGGAGTTGCTCATTATCTGTTAGGCGGAATTGCCACTACATGGGCGTTCTTCTTAGCAAGAATTATTGCAGTAGGATAACGGCTAGGAGGATTTGAAAAGCATTATGGCATCAAGATTTCCAAAATTTAGCCAGGGCCTATCCCAAGACCCGACCACTCGCCGTATTTGGTTTGGAATTGCTACCGCACATGATTTCGAGAGCCATGACGATATAACTGAAGAAAGGCTCTATCAAAAAATATTTGCTTCTCATTTTGGACAATTAGCAATTATATTCTTATGGACTTCTGGTAATCTATTTCACGTTGCTTGGCAAGGTAATTTTGAAGCTTGGGGTAAAGACCCTCTTCATGTACGTCCTATTGCACATGCAATTTGGGATCCACATTTTGGTCAACCTGCAGTAGAAGCATTTACGAGAGGTGGAGCAGCAGGGCCTGTCAATATTGCTTATTCTGGAGTTTATCAATGGTGGTATACGATTGGTATGCGTTCTAATCAAGAATTATATACAGGAGCACTATTTCTTTTAGGACTCTCTGCGTTATTTTTAATAGCTGGTTGGTTACACTTACAACCTAAGTGGAAGCCCAGTGTTTCTTGGTTTAAAAATGCTGAATCTAGATTAAACCACCATCTTTCAGGATTATTTGGTGTTAGTTCTTTAGCTTGGGCTGGTCATTTAGTTCACGTGGCAATTCCAGAGTCTAGAGGACAACACGTAAGATGGGATAACTTCTTAACTGTAGGGCCTCATCCACAAGGATTAGGCCCATTTTTTGCAGGACAATGGAGTGCATATAGTCAAAATCCTGATTCTACCAGCCATATATTTGGTACAGCAGAAGGTTCTGGAACTGCAATTCTAACATTTTTGGGTGGTTTTCATCCACAAACTCAAAGTTTGTGGTTAACTGATATAGCTCACCATCATCTAGCTATTGCAGTAGTGTTTATTATCGCTGGTCATATGTATCGTACCAATTTTGGTATTGGACATAGCATGAAAGAAATTTTAGAGGCACACATTCCTCCAGCAGGTGGCTTAGGTCGTGGACACAAAGGATTATATGATACCGTTAATAATTCATTACATTTCCAATTAGGACTTGCGTTAGCTTCTTTAGGTGTAATTACTTCTCTAGTAGCTCAACATATGTATTCTCTTCCACCATATGCATTTCTTGCTCAAGACTTCACTACTCAAGCAGCTTTGTATACCCATCATCAATACATTGCTGGTTTTATTATGACAGGTGCTTTTGCACATGGTGCTATATTCTTCATTCGAGATTATAATCCTGAACAAAATAAAGATAATGTTTTGGCTAGAATGTTAGAACATAAAGAAGCAATTATATCTCATTTAAGTTGGGCAAGTCTTTTTTTAGGCTTCCATACACTTGGTTTATATGTTCATAATGATGTTATGCTAGCATTCGGTACTCCAGAAAAGCAGATTTTGATTGAACCTGTATTTGCTCAATGGATTCAATCTGCTCATGGTAAAGCATTATATGGTTTTGATGTACTTCTATCTTCTAATGCTAGTCCTGCTTTAAATGCAGGACAAAGTATTTGGTTACCGGGTTGGCTAGATGCAATCAATAATAATAGCAATTCTCTATTTTTGACTATTGGTCCTGGTGACTTTTTAGTACACCATGCAATTGCTTTAGGTTTACATACCACAACATTAATCCTTGTCAAAGGAGCCCTTGATGCTCGTGGATCAAAATTAATGCCAGATAAAAAAGAATTTGGTTATAGTTTCCCATGTGATGGTCCAGGTAGAGGTGGTACTTGTGATATATCAGCTTGGGATGCTTTTTATTTAGCTGTCTTTTGGATGTTAAATACCATTGGTTGGGTTACTTTTTATTGGCATTGGAAACATTTAACCTTGTGGCAAGGTAATGTGGCTCAATTCAATGAATCTTCAACTTACTTGATGGGATGGTTAAGAGATTATTTATGGTTAAATTCATCTCAACTTATTAATGGATATAATCCATTTGGAATGAATAGTTTATCTGTATGGGCTTGGATGTTCTTATTCGGCCATCTTGTTTGGGCTACTGGATTTATGTTCTTAATTTCTTGGCGTGGTTATTGGCAAGAACTGATTGAAACATTAGCTTGGGCTCATGAACGTACTCCTCTAGCTAGTCTTGTACGTTGGAAAGATAAACCTGTAGCATTATCTATTGTCCAAGCTCGTTTAGTTGGATTGGCTCATTTTTCTGTAGGTTACATATTCACTTATGCTGCATTTTTAATTGCATCTACTTCTGGTAAATTTGGTTAATTTTTTAATTTAATTTATAGAAATTAGCTTTTTTTACAAACAAGTTCACCATTACGTAAATCAACCTTGATTTACGTAATGGTGAACTTGTTTGTAAAAATCTAACATGAACATTTCCAAAAATAGCAAATAATTATGAAATTGCTTGTTATTTTATAACCCATAACAAAATCGAAATATTTATTTACAATTACATTATAATTATGGCAAAAAAAAGTAGTATTGAACGAAATAATAAGCGTGTAAAATTAGCAAGAAAATATGAGAAACAACGTCAATCTTTAAAAAAAGAACTAAATCAAGCATTTTCACTAGAACAAAAATGGGAAATTCAGAGAGAACTACAATCCTTACCGCGTAATAGTGCACCTAGTCGAGTACATCGACGCTGTTTTTTAACAGGAAGACCAAGAGGAGTATATCGTGATTTTGGTCTTTCAAGGCACGTTCTTCGAGAAATGAGTCATGAATGCTTACTACCTGGTGTTACAAAATCTAGTTGGTAAAATGAATTGAAATAAATAGAAATGGTAATATTCTATATTACATTTAAATATATCAATATACTCCATTAAACATAACATACTTCAAATTATTTAATACAATAATTTATCTTGACCAGTACTGAATATAGGTGATAACATATCAATGTTAGGATAACCATTTATACACAAATTTGAATTTTCTTGAAAATATGATTAATCGATTGAATTTATTAAAGAGGAAAACTCTCAACAAATTGTTTACAATTCATTATATCGCCCATGAATATGATTTATCTTGCACTTGCAACTTCTGTAGCGACTACACAAAATGTAGGACGTGTTACTCAAATTATTGGTCCTGTTTTAGATGCAGCTTTTCCACCAGGTCAAATGCCTAACATTTACAATGCGCTTGTAATTAAAGGAAAAAATCCAGCTGGTCAAGAAATCAATGTGACTTGCGAAGTACAACAGTTATTGGGCGATAACAAAGTAAGAGCAGTTGCAATGAGTGCTACTGACGGTTTAATGAGAGGTATGGAAGTTGTTGACACTGGAGCTGCTTTAAGTGTACCAGTAGGTGAAGTCACTCTTGGTCGAATATTTAATGTCTTAGGAGAACCTGTAGACAACTTAGGTCCTGTAGATGCTGTGACAAAATTTGAAATTCATAGACCAGCACCTGCTTTTACCCAACTAGATACAAAATTGTCTATTTTTGAAACAGGTATAAAAGTAGTTGATTTGTTAGCTCCTTATAGACGAGGTGGAAAAATTGGTTTATTTGGAGGCGCAGGTGTAGGTAAAACTGTACTAATTATGGAGTTAATTAATAACATTGCAAAAGCTCATGGTGGCGTTTCAGTGTTTGGGGGAGTAGGTGAACGTACTCGTGAAGGTAACGATTTATACATGGAAATGAAAGAATCAAAAGTTATCAACGAAGAAAATATTTCAGAATCTAAAGTAGCTTTGGTCTATGGCCAAATGAATGAACCTCCTGGAGCTAGAATGCGAGTAGGATTAACTGCATTAACCATGGCAGAATATTTTCGTGATGTTAATAAACAAGATGTACTTTTATTTATCGATAATATTTTCCGTTTTGTACAAGCAGGTTCAGAAGTATCTGCTTTATTAGGACGTATGCCTTCTGCGGTAGGTTATCAACCAACTTTGAGTACAGAAATGGGTACTTTACAAGAAAGAATCACTTCAACTAAAGAAGGATCTATCACTTCCATTCAAGCTGTATATGTACCTGCTGATGATTTAACTGATCCAGCGCCAGCTACTACATTTGCTCATTTAGATGCGACAACTGTATTATCTAGAGGTTTAGCTGCTAAAGGTATTTATCCAGCTGTTGATCCTTTAGATTCTACTTCTACAATGCTTCAACCTTGGATCGTTGGTCCAGAACATTATGAAACTGCTCAAGGTGTGAAACAGACATTGCAAAGATATAAAGAATTACAAGATATTATTGCAATTCTTGGATTAGATGAATTGTCAGAAGAAGATCGTCTTGTAGTAGCAAGAGCACGTAAAGTTGAAAGATTTTTATCTCAGCCATTCTTTGTTGCTGAAGTATTTACTGGTTCTCCAGGAAAATATGTAAGTTTGGCACAAACTATCAGTGGATTTAAGATGATTTTATCAGGTGAATTAGATCATCTTCCTGAACAAGCATTCTATCTGGTAGGTAATATTGATGAAGCAACTGTCAAAGCAACCACCATACAAATGGAGAGTGCATAAGTAATATGAAATTTAATCTTCGTGTAATGGCCCCAAATCGTACTGTTTGGAATTCTGAAGCTCAAGAAGTTATACTATCAACTAATAGTGGGCAAGTTGGTATCTTACCAAATCATGCGCCCTTATTAACTGCATTAGATATTGGTATCATGAAAATACGTATTGATAGCCAGTGGACAGCCATGGCCCTTATGGGTGGATTTGCTATGATAGACAATAATCAAATGACTATTTTAGTTAATGAAGCAGAAAAAGCAAGTGATATCAATCTTGAAGAAGCTCAACAAGCTTTTCAAATAGCTCAAACTAGCTTAACAGAGGCTACTGGTCGTAAACAAATAATAGAAGCTAATTTAGCATTAAAAAGAGCTAAAGCTCGTTTAGAAGCTATTAATGCGACAACAATTTCTCTTTAAAAGAGCACTAATAGTATATTATCTATTTTTAGATCAATATATTTTTAGTAATTTGTATTTTATTTTGTTTATGCCTACTATTGGATTTGAACCAATGACTCTCGCCGTATGAAAGCGATACTCTAACCACTGAGTTAAGTAGGCTATGTGCTTATAGCATATATATAAAAAAAAGTTACAATAGTTTAACACAAAAATTTGATTTTACCATTTTTTTACTTGACATAGCCCCATTCCCATTCCATAATCAGGAATGGGGCTATAGCTCAGCGGTAGAGCATCTCGTTTACACCGAGAACGTCTACGGTTCAAATCCGTATAGCCCCATCTGTATTTTTTTTCTGGATTTAATACGGATGGGGTAATTGTATAAATTAGTGGATTTGGATTTTTTGTTAAATAATTCTCTAGATATATCTTCATCAATATGCAAGATGCATATACCTTCTTAAGGGAGATTATGGATTTGAACCTAATTATTATTAATGGAGGCGTTTTTTATGCATACACTTTCTAGTGATATATCTTTTTGGGTATATTTGTTAATAGCCTGCCTTATACCAGGACTAGCTATTGTTTCTTCTAAACTTATAGCTCCTTTCAATACAAGACCAGAGAAATCATCTAGTTATGAATCAGGAATTGAACCAATGGGAGAATCATGGATTCAATTCGAAATTCGTTATTACATGTTTGCTCTGGTATTTGTAGTATTTGATGTAGAAACTGTTTTTCTATATCCTTGGGCTATGAGCTTTGATCAGTTAGGTTTGTTAGCATTTATTGAGGCATTGATTTTTGTAGTGATACTTATCATTGGCCTAGTTTACGCATGGAGAAAAGGAGCATTAGAATGGTCATAAATCAAAACAAATCAGCTTTATCAAATGGTCTAATTATTGAATCACCACCAAAAAATAATCCGATTTCTAATGGAATCGCAGTTCCTAATGTCGAAAATTCTATTTATGATTCGGTTGTTTTAACCACATTTCATGATATCACTAATTGGATTAGACTATCCAGTCTATGGCCTTTACTTTATGGGACTAGTTGTTGTTTTATTGAATTTGCTTGTCTTTTAGGTTCTAGATTTGACTTTGACCGATATGGTCTCGTACCCAGGTCAAGTCCGCGTCAGGCAGATCTTATTATTACTGCTGGAACGGTTACCATGAAAATGGCACCTTCATTAGTCAGATTATATGAGCAAATGCCTGAACCTAAATACGTAATTGCTATGGGTGCTTGTACTATAACAGGAGGTATGTTTAGTACAGATTCATATAGTACTGTAAGAGGCGTGGATAAATTAATCCCGGTGGATGTATATTTACCTGGTTGTCCCCCTAAACCTGAGTCTATTATAGATGCTGTCATTAAACTACGTAAAAAAGTTTCTCAAGAAACTGCACAAGATAAACAAAATATCAAACAAGAAAAGCGTTTTTTTAGTATTAAACATAAATTAAGAACAGTACCTGCTATTCATACCGGAGAATATATTTCTGATATTCTTCGTCGTGCTCCCGGTGCTACACTAACTAGCAATTTACAAATTCTTTCAGAAGAAGTTTTAAACAATTCATTACCCGAACAAAAAATTTCGCGTACTGATGATTGGTTAGTAACTCGTGAGAATATTGAAATCTATACAGATTATGTCATATCTGCTAAGGAGGTTGAAGATGACAAGTTCAGTTCTTAAGACTTCTTCACAAATGCAACAAGGTAGGGTTTCAGTTTGGTTAGCTAAATATGGTTTAGCTCATAGAGTATTAGGGTTTGATTATCAAGGTATAGAAATAATTGAAGTAAAACCAGAAGATTGGCCTTCAATTGCAGTATCTTTATATATTTATGGTTTTAATTATTTACGTTGTCAATGTGCTTATGATGTATCTCCAGGGGGGCTATTAGCTAGTGTATATCATTTAACTAGTATACAAGATGATGCAGATCAACCTGAAGAAGTTTGTATTAAGATATTTGTACCGAGAACTAATCCGATAATTCCCTCAGCCTTTTGGATTTGGAAGACTGCAGATTTTCAAGAAAGAGAATCTTATGATATGTTTGGTATTATATATCAAAGTCATCCTCATTTAAAAAGAATATTAATGCCAGAAACCTGGTTGGGATGGCCTTTACGCAAAGATTACATAACTCCTAAGTGTTATGAATTACAAAATGCTTATTAATTCTTAATTAATAAATTATATAAATAATTGTTCATCCAAAGTGATAATTAGTATTTTTTTAAAAAAACTTATAATGCCAAGAACCAGATTTGAACTGGTGACACGAGGATTTTCAGTCCACTGCTCTACCGACTGAGCTATCCTGGCAAAATAGGATACATCTTATCTTAGCATAAGATAGTTATCATGTCAACATATGTTGACATGATAACTAATCATAACTTTATTTATAAAAATAAAAAAACTACTATAAGTAATAGTAAGAATCTGATATATCTTAGTATTTGCTTGAGATTATATATGTTGATATATTAGTGATGTACATGCTATTATGTATTTAAGGCGGAGTAGAGCAGCCTGGTAGCTCGCAAGGCTCATAACCTTGAGGTCGCACGTTCAAATCATGCCTCCGCCCATAATTTCACATGTTTTTTGATAAAAAAACATATTTTTATATCATAATATATAAAGTGTTAATATTTTACTCATTCATAGCATCGTAGTTAGCAACAATAGAGGGAGAAATACGACTCAAGTCTCTAAAAACCCAATATTTAAAGAGTGTATGCAAAATAACGGGAGCTATAGATGTAAAACAAGATATTAAATGTTGACTATAAGGAAAACCTAAATGATCTAGAAAAAGTCGTGTTAATACTTCCCATCCATGGCGTGAATGAAACCCAATGCAAAGATCAGCTAAGAAGACTATTAAAAAAGCTTTCATAGTATCACTAAGACTATGAAAGACTTCTTGTGCCCAAGAATTTAGTATAGTTAATCTTTTTTTACCCCAAATTAACAATAAACCAATAGTGAGAATTGCAACTAAGTCTGTGAAAGGATGAATAATTGTGTGAATGCTATCGTTATTATATTTATCTGCTAGCTTCATGCTCATTAAACGAATGTGAGTAATCAAATCATCATTTACATTTTGTCTTTCACCTGTCATGATGGTATCTAACCAAAGTAATTCTTCTAAATTTTTTAATTCTTCTAATGCTTTTTCTTCTTGAGCTACACATAAGAATATTTGGAAATGTGAAGTATTCCACCAATTTTCAGCAAAAGGTTCAAAAAAAATTTTTTTTGATAAAGTGGATATTATCCAAGGAAGAAAAATTAAACATCCTAAGTATTGAAGAGAAGCAACGGCTTGATATTTAGCTAATCGAAACTCTGAAATTACTAAAGATGCAGATTGTCCCCTAAGTTCGGCATTAAACCGTGATATAGTACGTATAATTGATCTAGGTACAAGACCTACTGAATCGTAGGTCATACTTTTTGGTTTTGGAGTTAAATAAGTTAGCCAAGATGTTGGTGTGCTTTGCTTAAAACTATTTTTTAAAAATGTATTATTGATTTCATTCCAAGAACCACGTTTCAAAATTTGTAAGTCTGATAAAACTGCTTCAATCCATGCTAATCTTTTTTTTAAACGATTTACTTTTATAAAGTTTCTGGAATTATTCATAGTACTACTATAAAATTCATAAAAACTAATCTTCTCTTGAGAGAGAGTACTACATAAACGAATTAAAATAGATATGAGATATTGTGTTATTTTAAATTCTACTAATTTCCAATAGATTTCAGATTCTAGTTTATTTATTGTTGTATTCATATATAGGGCTACATTTTCAGCAGAACGCCTATATGATTTATCTGTCTTATAAGACAAGTAATTTTTTTGTAAATCTCTTACTTTTTTGCTTGCTTCGTAGGCTTTATGTAAAGCACGATAGGAGATTTCTAATAGATATTTATAGAACGATAAGAAGAATATAGATTGCATAAAATAGATGTAATTATTACTAAGTGTTTAATAATTCACTTTTTTCTCAAAAAATGGTTTTATGATATAATTAAAAATTATTTATGAGTTTATATTTTTATGAAATAAAAATTATATACAAATATAAATTTTTTTCGTGTAGTTTTGTTATGAAAATTATTTTTATTATATTTACTTATAAAAAAGTAAGTATAATAAAAATAATTTATTCAAATTGAATTTGAATAATAATTAATTAAAACCATCATTATACAATGATGGTTTTACAAAAAAAATAAACAAAAAATAAATTGAATTTTGATATTGCTTATAAGCTTTACCTTAATAATTTTTTATTGAGATATTTTTTTATCTTTTAAAGATATAAATTGAACTTTCACTAAATAAAATGAGTCAGTCATTTTAGACTGAAATTAACAGCATAATATGCTGAGTTATTTAGCATTCCCATACTAATATCACTAATTTTTATGTTAGAAAAACTGATTTTTTTACTCGAATAAAATTGCTTAAAATCTTGAATTATGGATTTGAATAATCATTAAAAATGATGACATAAAATGAATTTTTGAATAGATTAGATTATTAAACAAAAATTATAAATTTTTGTTTAATAATCTCTTGTTTGAGACTTCATTTTGATGTTTTATAATATTCTTAAGAATATTATAAAACATCAAAATAAGGAATTCTAAAAAATAAGGAATTCTAAAAAATATTGACGAATAGTATAATTCGGTTTTATTTATTAAATACCTTCTATTGGTAGAGATAGAAATTGAGCTAGTTTTGCAGCTCTTTCTTCAATTTCTTGAAGAGTAGATGATTCTTGAATTTGGATTAAAGGTATATACTGTTGATCTTTTAACCTAAAAGAAATAATTGAACGTGCTCTAAAACCTTCACTTATAACTAAGTGAACAGCTTGTATATCTCCTAAAAGAAAGCGTATACGAATACGCCGATTTGTACCTGGAAAACCCCAACGAAATATTGATATCATACCTTTTTCTCGATCTAATTCATTATAGCCACTACCTACATTCCAAAATATTATGCACCAAAGATATCCACTAAGAAATAAACCAGCAATACCATAAAAACTCATAATTAATCCTTGGGGTGCAAACACAATTGTTTGAGGAAACAATGGAATAATTTGTTTATTAAGATAACTTGATATACCCGTTAAAAGAAAACCTGTTGCTCCTATTAAAAGTAATAATGCCCAAATAATATTAGAAATTTTTCTGGAACCTATTACTGATTCTATCCAAATAGATTCTGACTGAATATGCATATTCATAGCTCCTAAATAATCATTTATTAAAAAAAAGAGTAGATTCTCTGTTTTAAAGAAACAAGAAAGTATTAATCTAATTTTTTTATGAAAAAAGTCTAATTTTTTTCATAAGCATAAATATGCCTATGAGTGGAAATTTACATTTGTGCGGAGTATACTAGAGTTGTTATTGTATTTCAAATACCTTTATGTTTACAATTTTTAGCTACTTTGGTTTATTATTTATTGCATTAATTTTGGCACTAGTATTATTTATTGGGTTAAGTAAGATTCAATTAATTTAAAACTATCTGATAGTTTTCATTAGAACCTCTCAAAAATGACTGACTTCTTACGTGAGTTAAGTTATTAATAGAGAGAGGCATAGTCATTTTGACTACTTTAGAAGAGAAAATAACAAAAGGAAGGAGTCAATATAAAACATGGTAGAACCTCTGTTATCTGGAATAGTGTTAGGTCTAATTCCAATCACTTTAGCTGGATTATTTGTAACTGCATATCTTCAATATCGACGTGGAGATCAGCTAGATCTCTAGTAAGCAGGTTTATACTTATCGTGTGTATTTTTTTAATAAAAAATACTTTAGGTAAAGTCAAAGTCTATTTGAGAAAGATGTATGTTTGTTTTTTAACAACCTCAAAAATATCATCATTTATAATGATATTAAGAAATATCACGCTCTGTAGGACTTGAACCTACGACATCAGGTTTTGGAGACCTGCGTTCTACCAACTGAACTAAGAGCGCTTATTGAGTTTGCATTTCACTTCATGACGACTATCCTCGTTAAGTTAACGAGGATAGTCGTCATGAAGTGAAATGCAAATATAAAAAAGTCACTAACAATCAATTCATTTTTTAAAAAATTTGAATGATGAGGATGGGGATGACAGGATTCGAACCTGCGACATCTTGTACCCAAAACAAACGCGCTACCAAGCTGCGCTACATCCCCTTAACCTCTCTTTTAAAAAAGATTGTATCTCTAAAGAGAGAGATTGACTAGTTTAAAATACTTATCATTACAATCAATAATTATATGTATCATATACATTCATTTTTTACAATATTGTACATATATAATATGATTATTATAGTGTAGCTATTGCTGTTAATCTTTCAAAGATTCAAACAATGTCTACGACATCTCTTCTATTAGAAGAATTGAATACAGTATATAATATACTTTGGTGCATTAGGTGAATCAATGGAATTATTTTTTTTTATATATCAACAAAAGGAGATTTTGTTATGCAAGATGTTAAAACATACCTTTCTACAGCCCCTGTTTTAGCTGCTTTATGGTTTGGAATTTTAGCTGGGTTATTAATAGAAATTAATCGTTTTTTTCCAGATGCTCTTGTATTACCATTTATTTAAAATCACACAAAACTGATAAAATAAAAGTCATCAACAATATAATTGTACTTTTTTAAAAAAAGTCAGAAATAAGAGAAAAACAATACTCTATAACACATATTAATACTCCATAATGTGTTATAGAGTAACACTAAAAAAATGCTTATATACCTAAATTAATAAATATATAAGTATATAGAACTATATATAAATATAAAACTTTTTTTATATGTTTTATGAAAGGGACAAATTATGGCTAAAAACAAAGATATAAGAATAAATATAACATTAGAATGTGTTAATTGTGCTCAAAACAAAAATAAACGTTTTCCAGGTATTTCTAGATACACTACTCAAAAAAATCGCCGAAATACTCCCAATAGATTAGAATTAAAGAAATTCTGTCCTCATTGTTATAAACATACTATACATAAAGAAATAAAAAAATAGGAGATGTAAAAATCAAATATGAAAAAAAATGGAATCCGTTCTAAACGTTCTTTTCGACGTCGAAAAAAAGCACCTCTGAAACCAGGAGAAACTATTGATTACAAAAATGTTGGATTATTACGTAAATTTATTAGTGAGCAAGGTAAAATTCTACCTAGGAGAGTGAATCGATTGTTATCTAAACAGCAACGTGCTATGACAAGAGCTATTAAAGCAGCCCGTTTAGTAGCTTTATTACCATTTGTTAATAATGAAATTCAACGTCGTGTTCCTAACGCATTAATACGTAAATAATAAGTGATCTTATTAAGAGATAAGATGAAACAGACTTCTTATGTTTAAGAATAAATCTTGTTAAAGATATATTTAAAATATCAATCTCTTAACAAGATTTATTTTTTTCGTATTTATCTCTCTAAAGAGATCTGTTTGTCGAATAGGTCCCTCGTAATATAACTAGTTAATCTCTAGTTATAGATATAAATCTATTGAGAAGAGGGGCCTGCAAACAGAGGTAATTGAATTGTATCATTATCTTTAGATACTTGAGATAAAATAAAAGAAAAAATTGTATCATCTAAAATAGCTAATTGTGCAAGTATTTTACGATTTAATAATGCTTTTTCTTTATATAATTGATGAATCAATTGACTGTAATTTAGATCATGTTGTCGTGACGCAGCATTCATTCGAATAATCCAAAGTTTACGAAAATTTCTTTTACGTTTCCCTCTATCTCTATGAGAGCAAGCTAATGCTTTTATGCGTTGTTGAATAGCAGGTCTAATTAGTCTTGAATGAGCACGTCGAGATCCTGCTGTAAATTTCAGGATATTATTACGACGTCTTTTTGCTACATAACCACGTTTTACTCTAGTCATTAATTTGAATTAATCCTTTTCAAAGTTTTTATAAAAACTATATAAATAGAATAGTTGAAAATTTATGTCACATTTTCATTTTTAATGAAATGCATATTGTAAATACATATTCAATCAATCTATATTTACACTTCATAGACTTTATTTACTATTTAATAGTACGTTGTGTATCTAACCAAATTATCTTATGTAATAAATAAATTATTTTTATGGCATTTGCTACAATAACCTTCCTATGAATAAATACTAGTAATTGGTAATTACTCACTCCTAAAGGAGTAGGACCTTTCAGTGAGGGTATTTATTAGTTAACTTGTTCCCATAACTCTTCTTTTAACGACAAGATTCCTTCTATGCACCGGAGCGTATTGATTTTTTTGTATTAAAATAAGAGTGCAATCAAACACTTGTATTAGTGGTAATCTTTAGCCCCATGTATCTTCGGATATTAAATAAGTACTATATCGATGCGTTATAGTGATGGTTCGCTTAAAAGCTAATCTTATTATATAAAAACAACGTTTTTGCATTAAAGAATATAGTATATTCTTAGTATATATCTCGCTTCACGGATTGAAGACCAATCGCTACCGTGGAGATTAAGCATTCCATCTTGCACTAAGATGATTGGATTTTCACCAAAGAAAGTTATGAGTTATACTTCTTAAATAGAAGTATCAGGTTTTTAATTCTTATAAAATTAAATTTTCCTACTATCTAATTTTTTCTTTACAAGAACATCTTTGTCTTACCTAAACAAGTCGCACATACACTCTAGTACATACCCCTCTTCTTTGAGGAGATCTTTGCAAAGCAGGAGATTTAGTTTTATTTTCTGCAGCTTGTCTTTTGTTTCTAATTAATTGCTGAATTGTAGGCATTTAAAGATTCAAATTAGTAGAATTTAAGTTCAGATAAATCAAAACCATCAATTTGATTAAAACAAACTCTAATAGTCTCAAAATATACTATTGTTACTTTTATTAACTAACTATTAATTAGTTTCATCTAATAAATTCATATTTGAAGCTTGTTCATTATCTGCTGTTACTAAATCTACGATTCCATATGCTAGAGCTTCTTCAGCAGACATAAAGGTATCTCTTTCCATATCTTCAGATATGGCCCAAATAGGTTTACCAGTTCGTTGAGCATAAACTCTAGTAATAGAATCACGAAGTTTCAAAACTTCTGTACCTTCCATCATACATTGACCTGCTTGTCCGTCATAATAGGAACTAGCAGGTTGATGTATCATTACTCTACTAAAAATTTGACTACGTAAAATGAATTCTGAGAATAGTAAATTCTCAGAAGTATTATAATACTAGTCTTCTATAATTGAAACGTACATGCATTATCCACTAAATGCATACGGCTCAATGATATAAAATGTAAATTAAAATGACTTTTATTTCATTGATTATTAAAATAATAAATATATTCAACAAAGTTCTAATAATCATTAGAATATTTTTATATCTACCATCTTTCTGATTCATAAAATACTATGATGGATCTATTTACCGATTATAATGAATATTTCATTAAATTATAAATTGGTAATTTCTGAAGTCACAATTGAATAAATATTATGAGTAGATAGCTATATTTCATTTGTTGATCAAATAAATTTAAATGAGAAAGACATAAGCATCCTGTAACGCTAAAACAGGGGCATTTCACATTTAATAAAATCAACATTAATAATGTTACTTATTTTAGATATCTACTAATATACTTATCAAGTACTTAATTTTTTCTAAAATAAAACGTACTTGATTGAATATGCCATGCTATACTTTTCTAACTTCTGATTATCTTGAAGTAGAATAGGCACTCTATATACCATATATGTCTCTTGTTTTTATAAAAAAAATACTAAATTGTGTCATCAGCGCGAAGCGTGAGGAAAAGCTATGCGTTTGGTTTCTTCTCCACCCATTAATATGAATGATCCCATAGAAGCTGCTAAGCCCATACCAATCGTATGAACATCTGGTACTACAAACTGCATTCCATCATATACTGATATACCTGGGAAAACTGATCCTCCAGGACAATTGATATACAAATACATATCTTTACTATCATCTTCTGCATTCAAAAAAACCATTAAACCTACAAGCTGATTAGCAATTTCGTCAGAGACGCTTTGAGCTAAAAATAATAATCTATCACGATAAAGTCGATTGACCGGGTTTTTCTTTTTATAAAAGATTATGTTCCCTAAGAACCGTACAAGCATTTTTTAATGCAAACGGCTCAAATGGCTAAATGATTGAAGTTTTTTTACTGATATAAAAAGATTTTTCTATTATAAAAAATCTCTTTATATAAAGTAGATAAGCATCTTTTTGCCAAAATTAGCTTTTATCTGCTTTATTTTTCATATGTTATTAATGAATATATAGCTTCTTAAGCTATCTATATTTCTTTCTTACATTTATATTCAACTACTTAAGTTGTAAAATGTTACAATTAGAATTTTTTGTTTAATAATTGATATGATTTAGATCATTAGGCTCACACTCTACCTTGAAGGTACTACTAACTTGTTTTAGATAAATACGTATAGAATTCTATCTAATTACCAAATTCTAATTTTTGCATTGAAACAAATCATTAATAGCATTAATATGTTTCTGTTTTCTAACCAACATTTTAAAAAATTAGAATTTTGTTTTTACAAGGCCTTAATAATATGTTTGCTTGTCTAACCATAGATCTTTTTTTATACAATGAAAAATTCATTTCATAAAACTTTTTATTTCACTTTTTAAAAATAAAATTGATTTTCTAATTTTTAGTGAGATTAATACATCTGTATTAGTAGATGATGGGATCTTTTATTCCATAAAT